GGGAGCTACACTATAGCTATCGAGGAGATAAGGGCATTTTCTTCATCTATTGCTCGGTCGATAATTTATTATTCTAAAAATTGGAATGGAAACTCCAAGTATCTGGTTAGGGGTATCTAGCTAGATACTTGGCTTATGGATGGGATTTCGAGTCCCATTCCTATTTTGAGTCCCGTTCAAAGGATTTGGAGTCCTCTGGAAACGAGGAAGGAATGGGATTTTGAGTCCCATCCCCTATGTGTTTGATGAGACACCAAACAACCAACTACTAATATTTCTGGTCCATCTCATTTACATTTGAATCTTCGAGAGGAATCACGTTCATATCTCAGTCGTTCTTTTTGTTTCTTCCTCTCCTTTCTCTCTCTCCTTTATCTGTGAGACTATTCCTTGAGTTTCGGGTCTCGCTCCAATCCTTTCGGATGTTAGGATTTGCTGTCCCAGCCTTGGTTCGGAGAGAGAAAGAGAAAAGGTGGGACTTACTGCCTCACATATCTCTGCAATAGGACCCACTCGTCTCTCGAGTCGGAGAGACATTTCCAGTGCTACTTCACTCGGGAAGAGAAGACAGGCATGGAAATCGACCAAGTGAAAATTTTGAGTTCCATTGGTGAGAAGCGAGAAGTCGAGGTACTTTTCCCATAGATGCGAGACCTCTGGACGCCTCGCGTAGGATTCGAACCTCCGTACTACGCGGTACTACATTTCGTGCCTAGTATGCCTACCCTTCTTTCGAAGCGGGGAAACGCGGTGGAGTTACGTTCACCAATCCAATTATACAGGTGTATCTATATGCCTGTCAACTGCTGAACCGAATTTTCATCTTTTTTTTACCAAATTTACTAACTGGGAGACTCCACCCAGGTCAGGTTTAGACGAGGTCCCCGGACCTTTTCCATTACTCATTGCTTCTTCATGGAGTGGTAGGATTCCACTTCATACTGACGATGGCCGAGGGTTCGAATCTATTCTCGCCCGCAATCAATCATCCCTAAAGGGGTGGTTGATTCCCTCCTCCTACAGAGAGAGAATTTTTTTCACGACCTGACAAGCCCACGCCTACCTCGCGAGCAAATCTTTTTCTCGGTATCAATCAAATAATACCATATGAAGATGCAAGAAAGAGAGGCATTTTCCTTCCGCCTAAATACTTGGATGTAGCAGCATGGGTTGTCACTGCCCAACCCCAGCTGTGCATCGCACGGAAATACTTATATCTCCTCCGGAATAGACGAGTGATCATTTTCCTAGCAAGCAAGTGATTCCGGGTGCGAAAAGACAAATACAAGCTAGATAGGAGAATGTCAGGATCAGTTACCGAAGAAGATATAACTATTTCGTAAGTTGTAGAGACAGACTAGTTGGGACAGCAGAAGCAGAACCGGCTTTTGATAAAAGTCGTTTGAAAAAAAAAAGTTCGCGTCACAATTTGAAGTGAGTCTAGAATAAAGTATTCCGTGTGATCCCGATAATGGGATCTATTAATATACCCGATAGGATTGATGCTAGTGCACGAATGATCATAGCTATTTCAATAGAACTTTTTGAAATTGAAATTGATGGAGAAACTAATGAATTTTGTATGTAAGTTGTGGATGCATCGCTCCTCCCATTCTTCCCAGTGAACATTAATTTAATTATTTTGAGATAGTAGTAGATAGAGATGACACTTGTGACGAGCGCTGCCAGAACTGATGGGTACGAACCAGCCTTCCATCCATGCCAGAAGGGATAGAGTTTACCGAAAAAACCGGATGGTGGAGGGATACCCCCTAGGGATGGTGAACGTAAAACCGGAGAGAATGTTAGAACAGGATCCTTCATGTATAATCCCGCGTAATCCCTAATATTATCAGTTCCGGTTCGTAAACCAAATGGGGTGATACGAGCAAAAGTTCCCAGATTCATGAGTATATAGATAAACGTATAAGTTATCATACTTGCATAACCGTTCTCCGGGTCTGCAGCAAGTACTCCAATCATAATATATCCAATTTGGCTTATAGAGGGATAAGCTAGCATACGTTTCATGCTTATTTGAGTAACGGCAATTAGATTTCCTAATATCATGCTAGAAGTAGCCAATAATCCTACCACGATATGCCACTCGTTAGATAAATATGGGAAAATTAGACCGAAGAGTCGCGTAGATAAAGCTGGAGCTGCTACTTTAGAGGTAACGGAGAAAAAAGCAACGACTGGTGTAGGAGAGTCAGAGTCGAAAAGAAGATTTTCGATCTTTCCGCTCATTCAGAACCGTGCATGAAATTCTTACTTCACACGGCTCCTGGTTCATAAGAGATTCACTACTGATATTGCTCCCAGAACCTTCCTCGTGTATGTTTCAAACCCATTATTCCTTGAATAATTCGTAATCATTCAATATGAGGACTAATTGTTAACTTCTCGGAGAATCCCTCATCATTTGTTTAGATTACCCACCAGCAGTTTCGTCTCGAATTTTTTCTTGCTTGTTTGTCCTTCTTCATTTTTCACCGGAATCCTTTCAACAACTAAAACAACTTGTTGAGTTGGTAGGCACACACACCCGGCGGGAGAGACAAATTGTGACTTTTTTCGTTCCTGGCGAGTTTGACGTGGCTTTGGCAGCCGTGCTATAATGCCATAGATAAATGGCCAAAGTGCCATCAACTGGCATCCATGGCTGAACGGTCAAAGCACCCAACTCATAATTGGCGAATTCACAGGTTCAACTCCTGTTGGATGCAAATGAGGGAGGAGAGGCGGAGAGAGGTGGGAAGGGCGGATAACTGGAGAACCTATCTGCGAAACACATAAATCCGAAGCTAACGGCAGCGGAAGCCGAACTAGTAGACTATACAGGAGTTGCGAGAGAAGCAAAGAAAATTGGGAGGGAAACGGACAAAGTGAGAAGGATACTACGGAAAAACTAAAAAACCAATTAATTACCGAGAAGTCTATTCGTTTGTTGCAGCAAAACCAATACACTTCCCACGTAGACTCGAAATTGACTAAAACTGAAATGAAAAGTTGGATTGAAGGATTTTCTGCTGTTAAGGCGGGAGGCATCAATAGTAGTCGGGTAGCAAGTAGGGGAAAAAGAAGAGGTAAATTGAGTTTGAATTCTACGAGTAAGAAAAAAATGATTGCTAGACTTCGAGCTAATTACTTCATTCCACTATTTCTAAACTAATACTTGAGAAGTTTCTAATTTTTTAAGAAGTAAAGGATTACGCATAAACACAAAAGGGAAGAATAAGTATGGCTACATGACTATATGAGGCGTATACTCCAGGCACCCGGAGCCGGGCGATTCTGCGATTTGGGGAAACGACGAAATCCAAGCCCCACAAGCAATTAACTTACCACGGGATGTCCGGAAATGGTCGCAACAATGCGGGAATCATCACCAGTAGACGTAGGGGGGGCGGGCACAAGCGTTTACGCCGCAAAGTTGATTTTCGGCGAGACAAGTTGGGCGTTGCTGGAAGAGTAGCCAGTATCGAATACGACCCCAACCGCAACGCCTTCATTTGCCTAATCAATTACGCAGATGGTGGCAAGAGATACATTTTGCACCCACGGGGAATAGGGGTTGGAGATGTTGTAACGTCTAGTTCTGACGCATCCATTTCAATTGGAAATGCCCTACCTCCGAGTGCGGGTTGAATACTTGATTCGCGTATTCCGAAACTAATCGGTCGGGTTGTAGGCTGGGCCCGGAAACCTGGCACTACTTCGAACTCATTGAGTAATATGGAGTAAACCTGGTTGGGGTAACCAAATAGGGACAGTAGCGCGTGCTAAGGTCTGGAGCAATTAAATGATACATCAATTTGCAAAGGTAAGATAATATGGAAACAGATAAATAGTCTCAAAATTGGAACGACGAACAAAGGGCGTTTCGTGCACATGTCAAAGGTGTGGAAAGTACAAATTCAAGACACTCGATTTGACAGTCAGAGGCAACATCGAAGCCACAGAATAACACACAGAATAAATGCATAGAAATGAAATTATGTCAATGCCAAGGGAAAGAGGTTTCCTAAGTTATCCCGGACATTGACTAATGCCAACGCGAATCATCGAAGTCACCAATTCTGCTGCTAAACTCTCAAGAAATGCTGGATTCTTGGGAGGAAGCCAGGTGCGGGCGAAAAAGCCAAGGATACGGCAAGGAAAGATGGTCCAGAAGTTACTTGCTTATGTTTCGGTAGGTATCAATTTGGTACTATCAGAACCCAGCAGCGGTGCCTAATCTCATTTCTCGTATCCGGAAAGCTGTATGCTTTGAAAGAAGCTTGTACAGTTTGGGAAGGGGTCTTCCCCAGTCGTTTCCCTCCCCTTAAGGGGGGATAAGAGGAGGGGGGGGTCTACCTCGGCCAAAATACCTTTAGGTACCATTATACATAATGTAGAATTAAAATCTGGGAAAGGCGGAAAATCAGTTAGAGCAGCTGGCGTAGCAGCAAAAGTAATCGCAAAAGAAGGTCAATTGGCTACACTAAGACTACCTTCCAACGAAATTCGTTTAATACCTCAGAATTGCTTAGCAAGTGTAGGACGAGTCGGAAACATCGATATCAACAATGAAGGCTTGGGAAAAGCTGGGTCCAGGCGCTGGTTAGGGAGACGGCCTAAAGTGAGAGGTTCAGCTACGAATCCTGTGGATCATCCCCACGGAGGGGGAGAAGGCAGGACGTCGATTGGTAGGAAGAAGCCTTCAACCCCTTGGGGGCATGTCGCGCTTGGAAGAAGAAGTCGGAAGGGGAAAAAATATAGCAACCCCCTCATACTTCGTCGACGCAGAGGTTATTGATAAATGGAAATATTAAGCAGGGGGCTAATCGGCTATGGCACGTTCATCAAAAAAAGGTCCTTTCGTAGCTAATCATTTAATACGAGAGATTGAAAATCTTAACATACGAAGGGAGAGAAAATTAGTTGTAACTTGGTCTCGCGCCTCTGCAGTCGTACCTATCACGATCGGCCACACCATTGCCGTCCACAATGGGCGGGAGCACCTACCCATTTACGTAACCGATCGCATGGTGGGTCATAAACTGGGGGAATTTGTACCCACCCGGAATTTTAGAGGACATGCAAGAAATGATAGAGGATCCCGTCGATAATTAGGAAATTATACTTCATGAGAAACAAAAAGAAATCAGAAATTGGGGCACGGGCCCTGGGAAAAAATATTCGTGCGTCAGCTATCAAAATACGACGCATTACCGATCGAATCCGGGGTTGTTCGTACGGAGAAGCACTTGTATCACCCGAATTTATGCCTTATAAAACGTGTTATCTCATATCACAATTGATTCTTTCTGCGGCGGCAAACGCCAATACCAATTTTGGATTGGATAAATCCGATTTGTTCATTAGTGAGGCCTGAGTCGAGAGTTCCGCGTATTTAAAAAGGTTCCGTCCTCGAGCTCAGGGCCGAGGTTACCCGATAAAGAAACCCACTTGTAAAGTAACCATCAAGTCAGACTCAAATTTTATTGGGGAGATAGAAGAATGACTCCATAGAAAACGCTCATCAATTGGAACGTGTCGGGAGGTTGAAGAAAACTACGAAGGAACAACTAAGTAGGAAATAATTTAATATTGAGTTGAGGAAAAGTAGATATGGGACGGAAGATTCATCCACTCGGTTTTCGACTCGGTGCAAGTTAGAAGCATTATTCCTATCGGTTCGCGCAGACAAAAGATTATCCAAAGTTTCTTGAAGGGGATAGGCAAATACGCGCCTCTGTCGAGAAGTATATTGCAAAACACGTGAAGGACGCCACAAACTGTGGCGGAGTTGGGCATATTGAAATCCAACGAAAAACAGATCTTATCCGGGTTGATATACATACGGGATTTCCCGATTTACCCGTTGAGGAACAAAGTTTGGGGATTACTCAAATGAGGAGCGGTATCGAAAACATCTTAGGGATCGAAAGCCGGAAGCTGAGAGTAATACTAAGTAGTATCACCCAACCATATGGAGAGCCGAAGATCTTGGCGGAGCATGTTGCCTCACAACTAATAAATAGAGTTCCCTTTCGACGAACTATGAAAAAAGCTATTGAATTGGTTGGAAGAACTAGCGATAGGGGTGTTAAGATCCAAATAGCCGGACGCCTCAATGGCAGTGAGATGGCTCGAGTTGAATGGGCTAGGGAAGGTAGGGTCCCCCTACAAACAATTAAAGCCCGTATAGGCTATTCCTACCATCCGGCTCAGACGATTCATGGGGTTTTAGGCATAAAGACCTGGACATTTCGGGGTACTGGGTGATCCCTACCCAGTGAGATGGAAATTGTCTAATGAGTTTTGATGCGACCTAGGGCAGCTTCATCCTATCCCAGTTTCAATACTTTTCATTTTAAACCCCGAAAGATCTTTGCTACGCTTAGTGTGCGACTCGTTCAAACAACATCTCTCTATCCATAAGGAAAAACTAATTGATTGAGTAATGAGCCCTCTGTTTTCGAGTACTAAATAAATGAATGCCGAAGACGGAGTGGGGTTATCTCATCACAAATAAAATTTCTACCCATGGGAAGTTTTTTTATGGGGAAGCTGGAAACATTACCGATTTATGACTATCTCGAGAAGTAAAAATCGGAATAATTGAATTTCCTTTCTCGAAGTCGTGTGGTTAACCACCCAACTCCCAAAAAGCTGCGTGATGTAGCACAATTGCCAAATTGTTAATATCTAAAATAGAGCTACTAGTCAATTAATGCTGGGAACGCTGACTCAACGAAATTGGGGCGGAATGAGAAGCTCCGTCGCTAGGGGGAACCAAAACGTTTGCTCTGAGAGACTGAAGCAACGAAGGGACTTCCGAATCTCCTTCATTCATTCAATTAATTAATATCAAGATTCGGCGGACGGGATGGCGAGGGAAGCCCAAACCTCGAAAGAGGGAGAAATTGAAAGATCGAGCATATTCTCGCCCGTGAATTTGGCGCCAAGTAATATCTAAACCCCTATTTACAAATGAAATGAGAATCATAATGAGGAGAAAGGAGAAAGGGTAACGTAGAAATAGTTGATAAATTTGTGAAATATGAAAAATGGTATCGAATTCACGAGGAGCCGGTTGAGAGGCGACTTTCATGTCCGGTTCTGTATCAGAGATTGATAAATTATACTGACATCGACTGTAACCCCAGACGAACTAAATATCGTAAGCAACATAGAGGAAGATTGAGAGGAATATCTAGTCGTGGCAACGCGATCTCCTTCGGAAAATTTGCTCTCCAGGCCCTCGAACCTGCTTGGATTACGGCTAGACAAATAGAGGCGGGAAGAAGGTCAATAACGCGCTGTGCTCGTCGAGGTGGAAAGCTATGGATACGCATCTTTCCCGACAAACCCGTCACCGCGAGACCTGCGGAGACACGTATGGGGTCGGGAAAGGGATCTCCGGAATACTGGGTATCTGCAATTAAACCAGGCCGAATAATTTACGAATTGAGTGGGGTATCGGAAGATGTAGCCAAAACTGCTATGGCGATGGCTGCCCACAAAATGCCCGTGCCTACTCGAGTAGTAACTACTGCAGAATCACGACACTTGTTAGAAGCAAGTAGGTGAGAAAAGGCAAGTGACTTAGACCTGAGGTAGTGGTAACGGCAGTGGGAATGTCATATCTGGGGCTGAGGCGTCACCCCGATAGTCATTGAAGCGAATACGCTTCGCTAATTGGATTAGATTAATCGTGATAACAGTAATTCACCTATTACCCAAAATTTTTGGGTAGAGTATATCTCTCTTCACCCGAATATACTACAAATAAACCTACTACTCTTCCCGATTACCAAACGATTCAGACTCAAAGTTATTCAGATGTGGCAGACAACAGCGGGGCCCGCAAATCAATGTGTATTCGAGTGTTGGGAACAGGCAACCGCAGATACGCAGGTACGGGTGACGTCACAATAGCCGTAGTCAAAGAAGCGGTACCCAATATGTCTCTAAAAAGGTCGGAAGTGGTTAGGGCGGTGGTAGCTTGTACCCGTAAGGGGATAAGACGATGTAATGGAATGATTGTCGGATTCGGCGACAATGCGGCCGTCGTTGTCAACCAGGAAGGAAATCCTAGAGGGACTAGGATCTTCGGTCCAGTAGCTAGGGAATTGAGAGATTATGATTTTGCCAGAATAGTCTCGTTAGCCCCCGAGGTGTTGTAAAAACCAATGAGTGATATGATTTAGCGTCGTCAGTTTGACAAATATTCAAGCCGAATTTTTCTACGCAAAAATTCGGTTCGAATATTTGTCAAATGTATCCTAATATCCCGAATACACGAAATCAAATTAGAGGAGACGGAGGGAAAAGAGAGGTTAGGAATCATTCTGGTATTGATAATTACAACAACTACTGATTGGTATTTCATGAATAACGACGCCATCTCCACCGCACTTACTGCCACAAGAAATGCCAATACGAGAAGAAAAGCTACGATCAGGATACCTGCCACTAAAATGACTGCACGCATCGCACAAATTTCAGCGGAAGAAGGTTTCATAAGAGGTGCTGTGAAGCACAAGGATAATGGGAAAGAGTTTTCGGATGTGAGCTTGAAGTATCTTGGCAAGAAAAAAGACCCCTACATTGCGGTTGTCAGACGCATCAGTAAGCCTGGCTTAAGAGTTTATTCCGATCATCGGGAAATTCCCAAAATATTGGGCGGTATGGGAATTGCAATTTCATCAACATCTCATGGACTTATTACAGATCGGGAAGCTCGACACAAAAAAATTGGGGGGGAAATTTCGTGTCGCATTTGGTGATTCAATAAATTTTGACGGCGGAAAATCAGTTGTTTCCAAAACGATTACATCTCCAAATAACTATTAGCGATATCGGCTGAGTTAGCAATCTCTTAAAGAAATCTATGAATTACGGGAGGTTTATTTAGTTCGAATGATGAAAAAGCAGAATCTTATTGACATGGAGGGTACAGTTACGGAATCGCTTCCCAATGCCATGTCTTGAGCGTGTTTGGATAATGGATGCCAAGTCCTGACTCACATATCGGGGAAGATCCGACGGAATTACATAAGAATATTACCAGGAGATAGGGTAAGAGTTGAATTAAGTCCTTATGATCTTACCAAAGGACGTATCATTTACCGACTTCGAAGTAGGCAGACAAATAGCAGTCAATAGATTTTGTTGTTGGTGCCGCTATCTAGTAATTATCTGCTTGTCCAAACTTTTCTTTCAATTTGATGAAAAAAAGGAGAACGCATCTAAAATCTATCAATAGATTTATCCAACTAATTTAAGGTTGTAGCTATGAAAATTCGTGCCTCCATTCGCAAAATATGTGAGAAGTGTCGATTGATTCGTAGACGTGGACGAATCATGGTAATTTGTTGCAACCCGAAGCATAAGCAGAGGCAGGGATAGTCAAAATATTTATATTTATACGTGGAACCAACAATTAACAACAGCCGTCGAATATGAATAATCAATCAACTATGTCAGGTAATTCGAAGAAAATTCGCTCACGCAAGGTGAGGCGCGGAGTCCAAAAGGGGGTTATTCATATCCAAGCAAGTTTCAATAATACCATTATTACTGTCACGGACGTTCGGGGATAAGTAGCTCTTTGGTGTTCGGCTGGTGCCTGCGGATTCAAGGGTACACGCAAAAGTACACCATTTGCCGCCCAAGCTGCGGCGGAAAACGCTACCCGGGCTTCAATGGATCGGGGTATGAAGCAGGCAGAAGTTATGATGAGTGGACCCGGTCCGGGAAGAGACACCGCTTTACGGGCTATTCGCCGAAGTGGCATAATCCTCAGTTTCGTACGTGATGTGACCCCCATGCCATATAATGGGTGCCGACCCCCCCGAAAAAGACGTGTCTAACTAGTATATAAAAACTAAAGGGGGATTTCTTTATGCCCACGTATGAAACACCGATCTCTACCCAGGCAATTCAGTGGAAATGCGTTGAATCCAAGATAGAAAGTAGGCGTCTTCATTATGGTCGTTTCGTCGTATCTCCGTTCAAGAGAGGCCAAGTTAGTACTGTGGGAATTGCCATGCGTAGAGCTTTGTTAGAGGAGGTTCAAGGGACGAGCATAACATGTGCAAGGTTTCGCGGAATTTTGCACGAGTATTCCACAATAACGGGTATTTAAGAGACAATACATGATGTTTCAGTTAATCTAAAGGAAATTGCACCTAGGAGCGATTCTAATGATGTTAAAGAAGCAGTTTTATCTGTAACTGGTCCCAAAGAAGTAACCGCGGGTGATATATCACTGCCGCCCTCTGTCAAAGCGATTGATGATTCGCAGTATATAGTTACTATTACCCAACCAATATCTGTAAATATTACATTAAAAATTGAAAAAAATTGCGGATACCGCATAGAAAATTTGAATGGATATGAAAATGGAGAATTTCCCGTCGATGCCGTATCTATGCCTGTTCGAAACGTAAATTATAGCGTACATCTATTTGGAAGTGGTAGAGCGACGCGAGAAACATCATTTATCGAAATATGGACTAATGGTAGCCTGACTCCGAACGAGGCAATTAGTGAGGCTTCTGAAAAACTAATAGACTTACTAACTCCTTTCTTGCACATGAAGCGCGAAGACGTCTCCTATCTCTACTCCGGAGATGACGAAAGTTCTTCTGCTTCGGCGAGATTATCTTCACAAATTTATGATGTTAATGAACTAGAGGGAAAGCTTTCCGAAAATACGTTTATCGACCAACTAGAACTACCCGCCAGAGCTTTTAATTGTCTCAAAAAGGCCAAAATACAAACAATCGCTGATTTGCTTAACTATAGCCGAGAAGACTCGTCGAAAATAAAAAGTTTTGGACGGAAATCTGTAGATCAGGTGTCAAAAGCTTTGCGGGAGCGTTTCGCCATAGAATTACCCAAAAATGAATTGCATATCAATTAGTGGGAACAAGCAGCAGAAACCAAATTATCCCATTTCTTAAAAAAGTGATCTTGTCTCTTATGTATTGCACTTCTATTTGTAAAGGTTTTGGAAGGAGAGAAATGAGTCAACCAAAACTCGGAAAATAAAATTTGAATTTCAATTACTTCGGCGTAAACAGATAGAAACCGATTATCTAAAGAATTTGATATTTCTGACTCAAAAATGACTAAGTCTAGGGAAGTCTCGTCCCGGCCCGGGGGCCGGCGATTGCTCCCTAGACTAAATCTAAATATCTTTCAGGTTACGTAGGAGATAGGGAAATACTAAAACAGTCCCGAAGTTAAAGATCCATCTATGGGTAAAGTTGCTCCAATACCTGACCGAATAGCGACCACGGTGCCAATTGCGAGGACTGTTGTGGCTACTGGGCGCCGAAACGGATTCTGAAATTTATTGACATTTTCGGGAAAAGGAACGGTCAACAAACCTGCGGGTACTGACGCCATTGAAAGGACACCTAATAGTTTATTGGGCACTGTGCGAAGTATTTGGAATACGGGAAAGAAATACCACTCGGGTAATATCTCCAAAGGAGTTGCAAACGGATTTGCCGGTTCACCAATCATTGATGGTTCTAAAACAGCCAAACCCACGGTACATGCGAAGGTTCCCAAGATTACTACAGGAGATATATACGAGAGATCGTTGGGCCAGGCGGGTTCCCCGTAGTAATTATGTCCCATACCTTTAGCTAATTTTGCTCTCGAAACAGGATCGTTCAGGTCAGGTTTTTTTGTTATTGGGGTGGACTTCTCATTCCCCCGTAAGAATCGGACGTGAGAATTTCTTCTCATACGGCTCGAGCAAATATAAAATTATCTTATCTCGCAACGGTTAGGTTGGCGAATAAGGAAAGGACGAGCACGGAAGGAAGTTACTCCGCGACATGGCTTCTCATCCGAATCAGCTCAACGGCAGAATAAAGCTAAAGCTTCGCGGATTATCTTGTATCCCATACGCACGTATCGCGTCGCTGCGAGTTTACACAAGATACCTGCGAACTACGATCCGTACAGGATCTTAACTTGTTACAACTTCGGCTATATATATATCTTTAGATCGCGTTTTCTTACCCCAACGGCTATCCCTGCAAATAATTAGCATTTGATGCGAGGGAGATGTATGCATCGTCTTAAAAACCGTATATCTAGAAGCTTCACATAATCCCAATTGGATTATATAGGGTTTCACGAGGCCTTTCATAATTTTTGGTTCGATCATGGGAAAAATTCTCCAAACAACTTTCTCAGTTCGAAAGAGATGTTTTTATATCCAGGTTTCGAATCTTAGTGCCAAAGAAAAGTCGGAAGAGAGACACACCTTTGGTTGCAGCAGTATCCAAATCGACATCTGCATAGCCTACACGTCTCAATACAAGTCACACACTCCCATAATCCAAATTTATTCCTCCGGTGCTTCGACTGCTTTGTCCCAGTAGTCTGAGACACTAACTAAATCCGCTAAATAACTTATCACTTGATTTGGTAGTAAGTATCGGCGGCAACAGAACAACAACCTCTAAAGGAACTGAGATTTTAGATCATTTACTGATATGGCGACGGAGAGTTATCACCCCTGATTCATGGATAAATCGCGAAGGACCCGGAATGCCTTGTTTACGGATCATTGAGAAATGCATCGGCATAGAAACAGCAGTAAGAAGCGGCAACACGAAAGTGTGTAAACTGTAGAAACGAGTTAATGTTGATTGGCCGACACTAGCACTTCCTCGTAATGACTCTACTAATGAAGATCCTACCGGGGGAGTAGCTTCAGGTACGCCAGTTACGATTTTAACAGCCCAGTAACCAATTTGATCCCAGGGTGAAGAATATCCAGTTACACCGAAAGAGACGGTTGATACAGCTAGAATAACCCCGGTAACCCAAGTCAATTCGCGAGGCTTCTTGAATCCCCCCGTGAGATAAACACGAAATACGTGCAAAGTCATCATTAAAACCATCATACTTGCTGACCACCGATGAACAGACCGAATCAGCCAACCAAAATTAACTTCAGTCATTGTATATTGAACTGAAGAGGAAGCTTCCGTGACAGTCGGGCGATGGTAGAAGGTCATGGCAAAACCGGTGGCTACTTGAACCAAAAAGCGAGTCAGCGTAATTCCCCCCAAGCAATGAAATATGTTCACATGTGGAGGGACGTATTTACTAGTAATATCGTCAGCAATTGCCTGAATTTCTAGGCGCTCCTCGAACCAATCATATACCTTAGCGAGATAGGTAAGCTTTTTTTTTTCCAACTCCCTCTTCGTAAACTGTACATGAGACTTTCTTCTCACACAGCTTAGGCAGAAATGTTTGAACATTGCCCATTCCATTGGTAGTTACTCGGGTGAAGGAGTAGAAAATGACGGCAGACCCTCGACATCTTCTACTCGTCAATAGAGGAAGAGGCGACCCAGCCTTGGGGAAGTCGGAAATACATTTCACCCCGATCTCATGTTAGCTTTCATTTTTGAATTGGAAACAAGTAGTACTAGCGTCTTGGGAAATCTCTTAATCTCATCGACGTATCTACCCCCCCCCCCCCAAGAAAGAAGAAAAAAAAAAAGGGGGGGGGATAGATAAATGAATAGAGGTTACCTCGTTCTGATCCGATTTTCCTTCAGCATCCACGAAACCTTAGATTTCTACCATACCTCGAAAAATTTTTCTTTAGGTAGGGGGACCTAATGGGCGACAACTCCTCCATCACCCCGAACCCCGCACGGCTCCCCTTTATCTACCTACAAACTTTGGTAAACAACCACAATTGAAATGTACTTCATTGACGTGGTAATTTTTTGATACAGTGCCGAGTCGACAAGATCAGATAGCAACTTCGTCACGAAATTTAAGTGATAAATTGATGTGAATTAACCATAGTTTGAGCTTTATAACTAAATATTAATTTCTCGCGTTTCGGGTACTAATAACTCGACTACTACCCGGCGAGATGCCAATAATCTGATACAATAAAATCTGCTTAGATAGAAGATTGGTTATTTGTTGAACCGGATTAGTTGCGACGAATCACACACCCATAATATTGCCTCGTAAAAAAATTTGAAGAAAAGTTTGCGCGATTTAACTACCCCTCTAATTTCTGGTGAAGTATCCATTCGCGAACCCCCACCGATGCAACAGCAACAGCTGGGGTTCGGGGCTGTTTTACCAACTAATTGGAATACCCTCCAACAAAACGGATGAGTTATAAATTTCTAAAATGGTAACTAGGAATACTGCGAATAAAGCCATGGAAAGTCCCATCAGGGGAGTAGTTCCCCAGCCGGGAGCAACCTTTCCGTATTCTGAGTTAAGCGGCTTCAAAACCATTCCCAAGAAACTGATTCTGGGTTTACCTTTGGGAGTATCGCCAATAACTTTTGTAGCCGTAGAGCCTGCTCAATTGATTGAAATTTGCTGACTTTGTGTACTATCATAGCAAGTAAAGTAGGAACTAATATTTCTATTGGGTTACATGGCAATGGAAACCGCAACTTCGGTCGCTATCTCTATATCCCGTTCACTCGTTAGCCTCACCGGTTATGCCTTGTATACCGCTTTCGGTCAACCCGCCAAAGATCTCAGAGATCCTTTTGAGGAGCATGAAGATTAGTCGGACTAGTAGACCTTCCTTAACAAAATTAAAAAGGAAGGTCTCTAATCAACTTAATTTCCCTTACATTCACGATTCCGCTAATGCGACAAAATTTGTTTCTTTGGTAAAATTAAAAAGAAAATTGAAATTGAAGAAAGCTTTTCATTTACCCTTGCTAGGTACTTTGGGGGGCTCCCGAAAGGAAATGGCAAAAAATATTATACCCAAAGTTGCTACCAACAGAAATGTGTAAACCAGTGCTTCCGTGGATTCGACCGTAATAGTGGTACTTTAGAGGTATCTTTCGTACTAATTGGGCTGGGGGAAACTTATAGTTCCCTCAAATTTTCTTTTTTTCTCTGCTTGGTTTTGATATATCCAAAACTATCCAATTAAATTAATTAATTAAGTTTTGACAAGGCAATTATTTCCTATTTCATGAATCAGTCAGTTATTGTAGCTAACCTGGTAAAGATATTAGTTTAATAGGATAAATAAGAAAAAATCTTTTGAACAGCTTGTCTTTTAGTACTTGGATCCCCCAACTTTTGAAATGCCCCGAATTCGACTTGGGCATCCAAATCGGGGTCAATACCAGCAGAAACGTCTCTGAACAAGGTTCTAGCACCGTGCCAAATGTGACCGAGAAAGAAGATGAGGGCAAACGTGGCATGGCCGAAAGTGAACCAACCCCGTGGGCTACTTCTAAAAACACCATCCGATTTTAGGGTGGCGCGATCGAATTCGAAGATCTCACCTAATTGGGCGCGCCTGGCATATTTTTTCACCGTGGCCGGATCACTGAAACTAGCACCATCTAGTTCGCCGCCGAAGAATTCTACGGTTACACCGACTTGCTCAACGCTATATTTCGATTCTGCTCGTCTAAATGGTACATCAGCTCTCACAACACCCTCATTATCTACCAAGACTACGGGAAATGTTTCGAAAAAAGTTGGCATGCGGCGTACGAAAAGTTCGTGGCCTTCCCTATCTTTGAAAACGGCATGGCCTAGCCAACCAACAGCTATCCCATCTCCGTTGTCCATTGCACCTGCTCTAAACAATCCGCCTTTGGCGGGGTTGTTACCGATGTAGTCGTAAGAAGCTAATTTTTCCGGAATCTTCGACCAAGCTTGGGATAGACTTAGATTTTCGGCTTCACCTGATCGTATTCGTTTCTCTATTTCTTGTTGGAAGTACCCCTGATCCCACTGATAACGAGTGGGGCCAAACAATTCGATCGGAGTGGCGGCAGAACCGTACCACATGGTTCCGGAAACTACGAAAGCGGCAAAAAATACGGCAGCAATACTGCTAGACAACACGGTTTCGACATTTCCCATACGTAGAGCTTTGTATAACCGTTGGGGAGGACGAACACTGAGGTGAAACAGACCCGCTAGTATACCCAAAACTCCCGCTGCTATGTGGTGCGAGGCTATTCCGCCCGGTACGAATGGGTCGAAACCTTCGGCTCCCCAAGCTGGATCTATGGATTCCACTTTTCCGGTTAATCCGTAAGGATCTGATATCCAAATACCGGGACCAAATAAACCTGTTACGTGAAATGCCCCAAACGCGAAACAAAGTACTCCTGAAAGAAATAGGTGGATTCCAAATATTTTTGGCAAATCCAAGGATGGTTTTCCCGTACGATCGTCGCGAAACAGATCCAGGTCCCAATACACCCAGTGCCGGATAGCGGCTAAAAACAACAAACCGGATAGTATGATATGGGCCGCGGCTACTCCTTCGTAACTCCAGATACCCGCATCAGTTGCAGTATCCCCGGTGATGCTCCAGCCTCCCCACGACTTCGTTATTCCAATACGAGTCATAAATGGAATGACGAACATACCCTGTCTCCACATGGGATCAAGAACGGGATCCGATGGGTCAAAAACAGCTAGTTCGTATGAAGCCATTGAACCCGCCCGGCCAGCGACCAAAGCAGTATGCATCAGATGCACGGAAATCAGACGACCGGGATCGTTTAATACGACGGTATGGACGCGATACCGAGGCAAACCCGTGAGAAACCCCTTTCTTGGATATTGGAGATAGGTGACCACTACGTAACTTTCTTGCAATACAGGCTTGCGTTATAAGTTAGAAATAGACGAAATGAAAGTTGTTGTATGAAATATGCAAGTCAGTTATTGCTTCGTGATTAGAAGCAGTTCTCTTCTCTTGTTTCACCTACTTGTTTGTGCAAGACACGTAGTAATGTAGGATAAGCCAGCAACTTTTCTTCCAGGAACATATGAAGGCATGGATATTTTAGCATTTACGCACTTCATGTAACAACGTAGAGATTGGTCCCATCGAAGTCCGTTAATATCTGCAAAAAGGTATAATTTCTCTCATCCACGTCGTCTTCATCAGGTATGCTATAATATGACGTAAGCTCCTCATTGGCTTCTACGTCCCCAACTCGGAGGTAGCTGCACCCCCTTTCGGTAGTTTCTATATGCCAATTGGTGTTCCAAAGGTACCCTTTCGTCTCCCTGGGGAAGAGGATGCGGCTCGGGTTGACGTGTAGTGCGACTTGCCAGGTGCGTTGAGCCGGACGGAACCCGTTTCCATCATCTCTTATCCGATTGATTTGTCTCTATCTCGCTTGGAATTGACTAATCTATCAGTGGTCAAATGCGTGAGAAAAATCTGTCAATAGATTTGGTAGTCGTTAGAATCCACGGCTAGTTGGAATGAACAGATTGCCTAGGCTCCGGTTACTTAACCCCAAAAATCAATCGTAGCCAAAATGACTATGAAGCGAAAACTGGAACAGAAAAAAAAATTTAGATCTATTTTTTTTTTCTTGCGAATATGTTACATAAATTGTGGAAATATATGTAGGGGAAGTGAAACTATTTGCTCTGCATGTGCAAATGGCGGTCGGAACCCCACAACCTCCGGGGTAGAAGATGAACCTAAAGACTCTTTGCATCAAAAGGACTCAATCACGAACGGAAATGCACCGGTGCAGGGGGAATAAGCTGACACGCTAGGGCGAATTCACCGATCGCCAGTCACGAAGTGGTTCAGGATGTGGGGAAGTTGGGCCAGACAAACTTGAACCGGAAGCTCCAATCTAATATGGGTAGGATCAAAAACATGAGGAAGAAGAAGAAGTAGTTTTCTCTTACACCCATTTCACGTAGAAGCTGGCGGAGCCGTATGTATCTAACGATACCTGTACGGTTCTGGAGGGGGGCGGCGGCGGCGGGGTGGTAGTCGCGGAAACCTATCCCAATCAACCGGCTTTATCGGGAGAGACCTCTTTTTCTGGGTCAACAGGTCGATGACGAAATCGCTAATCAACTTATCGGTATCATGATGTATCTAAATGGGGAAGATCAAGCCAAAGATATGTACTTGTATGTAAATTCACCTGGTGGGGCGGTATTAGCCGGAATATCTGCTTACGACGCGATGCAATTTGTCGTACCAGATGTACATACCATTTGCATGGGACTAGCTGCTTCAATGGGATCTTCCACTTTGGCTGGAGGAGAAATTACCAGACGTATAGCACTACCTCACGCTTGGCGCCAATGATTTGTGCGGATTAGAACTTTGTCTTCGCCTAGTTGGGGTAACAGTAGCATGGCAATTATTACCTGGCAATTCCTACCATAAACATCCAACTACGAAATAATGAAACGCTGAGGAGGTAAAGTGAATCAAAAGAAATTTTTTGACTTGCAGTAGATTCATTCCAGATCGGAATCAATATATCCTAGCGTCATAAATTGCATGAAATATCGAATCTACATAATTTCTTAAACTTCGAATTTTCTGATAGAGGTGAAACATCAAGTTTTTAGAGAGTTGAGCAATGTCAATTTCGTTGTCCATCGAGGGTATATATAGCAAACTCTGGGATTGCTGGCACGCCGCGGTGACGGAACCATCATAATACGTTTAAAAGAAAGGATGGTATGATCTCGCAATACTCCTCTCATAGTATTGCAAGAGGAAAAGGCTTTACAACAAAGTGAAACTGTCTTCTAAGACGGGGGGTTAATGTTTAACTACTGATTCGAACAGACTTTGTTGCCCCGCCGGAAGTGTAGCCGCATGCAAGAGAATTTGCTTGTACGGTTGGACTTAATCGGAATTATGTGATTAGGGTAATGATTCATCAACCCGCTAGTTCATATTACGATGGACAAGCTGGGGAATGCGTTATGGAAGCAGAAGAAGCATCAAAACTCCGCGATTGCATAACCAAAGTCTATGCCCAAAGAACTGGTAAACCTCTATGGTTAATTTCCGAAGACATGGAAAGAGACGTTTTTCCGCCAGCAGAAGAAGCCCAGGATTACGGCGTTGCGGACCCCGTAGCGTTGGAAAACGCGTCAGCCTAAAGATTCGACGAGTAGGAAGTAACTGAGACTTACGGAAAGGAAGTGAATTCTCTTTACTCAAATTTTTTTTTTTGTAGTTTCACGTTTATTTGTTCAGACAGCTACTAATCCATCCATTAGGGAAGAAAAATAAAATCTTCGAAGTTTCTTTCGGTGCTTCAAACAAAAGAATCCTGTGAAGATTGATTGTTGGATACCAAGATATAGAAAGTTTTCCCAAATGGTTGATAATATTTTGAACCTAATGAAATCTCTGCGTCTTTCAACGTGCCAACGAATCAGCAACTTATTAGAAAAGCGAGACAACGATTGGAGAGTGGGACGAAATCCCCCGCTCTTCGGGGATGCCCCCAACGGAGAGGTGTGTGTACTAGGGTGTATGTGTGACCTGTTCGGATCGGAAACCTGAGACATTAGGGGGTTGATGTTGTGAGATAATCCCCCGGGTGAAATAGGGATAAATCCATAATCCATCTGTTTCGATAAGAAATGGAAATTCGTGGTTTAAGTCGGTGCAAATCCGATCATTTTGATTTGGGATGATAAAAGCCAATCGATGATAATAAACTTGAGTTATTAAGCGAAGCCGAGCGGATGATATCAACTTTTATACCTCTTTCGCCGATCCCATTACAGCGGTAGTAAATACGGGTCAGCTGTTCCGCCAATCTCCAGCGTAAAATACCGTTACTATACATATGATTTCTTTTGAAACAAAAAAGAAATGGAAGTGAGAAAGCCCAGTTTAATGGGGTGAGTTAAATATTGGGGATCATGCGACCCGCCAACAGCAATTTCGTTTTCCCTATCTTCGGAAAACCCTAGGCTCCGGTATATAGGGGGGACCCGGCTGCCATAACAAATTGACCACGGAAACATCGGAATCCGTAGTATCTCTGGCGCAACGTACTGCCTACCGACAGATAGGCAGATGCTGTTGAGTTATCCAACCTGTACCGGAGTATCTGCGGGGGGGAAAGTCGGAGTAGCCAAAGCCGCCGGAATCTCTATTTATCACATCAGATAGAAAGATGGGAATTTGTCACAGCCAACAAATTTCTCGATAGTTATGAAGTAACTACCTGTGACCTTCCAAGAATTGAGAGGCGCGGTATGTCGCCGCACATAGTGCAACTAAAATCTAAATTTACCTCCAGGATTTTAATCTCCTCAGGTGGAGTACGTTTCAGTATGACGCAGCTTATCTATTTCTCTAAATTGATATTTTCAATTTGATATCTCTAAATGAAAGATATTGAGACGAAACTATTTGGGGGAGTAGCGGAGCCCAGGAATAAATGGATTTCTCAGACGAAAATATAATTTTCTGTGAGGCTATACTTACAATGACCAGAGTAAAACGGGGATCCATAGCTCGTAGATATCGCAAAGACATTCTCGATTTTGCATCCGGGTTTCGGGGGGCTCATTCGAGATTATTTAGAACAGCAAACCAGCAGGAAAGAAGGGCATTAGCTTGCGCTTATGTAGATAGAAACAGCCGAAAGAGAAAATTTCGTCGTCTGTGGATCGCTCGGATTAATGCAGCAGCGCGAAAAAATGGAATTACGTACAGCTCGATGATTCACAACTTGTTTGAGAATCGAGTTTTTCTGAATCGCAAGACACTCGCGCAAGTAGCTACTCCAGATGCTTACCGCTTCTCCAGGCCCATACGGAAAATTAATAATGAGAAAGGTTGACATGTAGCGGTAAGCCTCTCCGGATTAAACGGAGAGGCCAGAAATGGGAAAATGGGGGACGGCTTAATTTTCGGATCTATCACAGGGAAAAAAGAAGGAAGAAAAGACAAACGGAAGGACAGACTATCTCACAGACATCAGTTTGATTCGACTTAGAAACATTCAATCACATCGCTTTCGCGGGAGATTCTTAGTTATCGAATTGAAAAATCCTACAGAAGTCAATTTTTTGAAAATTCTCTAATTTTCGTTATTTGAAAAGGGTAGCAAAGCCAAAATACGGGCTCTCTTTATGGAGATAGCTACCAAACGCTGCTGCTTGGAGGTTAATCTATTCATCCGTCTTGATAGGATTCTTCCCTGCTCACTGACGAATCGACGAAGTAGACTCGTATTTTTGTAATCAATAGCTTCATCGGAGCGAATAGACGGGGAACGTCTACGGAGAGATCGTCTAAATTTATTCGTGATATTTTTTTGTGACTACCGGTACAAATTAATATTGATTACTTACCAATTAATCAGAAATATCCTTCATTTTTTTAGTTCCTTATGGTAAGTATGTTTGTGGCAACAAACACGAAATTTCTTCGATTCCAGCCGAGTAGGTGTGTTACGGCGATTCTTACGTGTAGTGTATCGGGAAATACCCGTGGATTTGTCGCCAGCCTCTTTGCAAGTACAAATTGTACATGTCAAAGCAGTGGTTACCCTCGCATCTTTACTTTTGGTCATAAAATCAATTGTGTCATAATAAGATAAGATTTCTTTTTTAGGGGGAGGGTCACAAGTAGATCCAAATGTATTTGAGCGGACTACTTGCAAAGTTTTAACAGTAATATTTAAATTTTAGCTACCCCCCCCCCCCCCCCCATCAATAACTCGGTTATGTGCTACTCGTCTCGCAAGACGTAAATTTATCCGACTTTTTTGCTTCTTCCGATCCCTCCGTAGTTAGTTTTTTGGATCAGAAAAACGGAAATAATAAAGCGTCTGGGAAGAAGCGATTAACCTCTATTAAAAAACCAGCTAGCAAGCCAAACCATATTGCAGCTACGACAGGGGCCGTAGAGAGGTATGTCTTCACATGTTGCATTAAAAATTCTCCTTGTTTTTAATATACTATAAATCTATTTCTTAGTCTTTATTCCTCTTCTGCTTCTTTTTCTCTCATTTTTAGAGAACCAATTATTTACAACTTACAAATCAATTTATATAAAAGAAAAGTTGATAACTTCGGAGTACTCGATATTAGTGGTACTAACACTAACACCCGCGACGTCGATGAGAGGTGGGAAAAAAGAAGGAGTAAGAATTGAATGGAGTGGTAAGAGACAACTATAGACAACTATCTATCGGAAGATAAATTTTACTTTTACTGGTAGCCGGTATCTACAGCTACCGGTTATAATAAATTAAATGAAGTGGCATTGGATCGATGATACCAATCGCGAATCGAGACTAATAGGGATGTGACGCAGCTCGGTAGCGTGTTTGTTTTGGGTACAAAATGTCGCAGGTTCAAATCCCGTCATCCCTATTTTCGATCCATCCACCAAACTTCGAGGATAGGACTTCTCGTCTCCCCAACTTTTTCTCTGTGGAGAAAGTAAAATCTCTACATCACTCCTAACTTCCTCCTCGCAGAGTGAGGAAGGAAGCTGTGCCGTTTCTCTATTCGGAGAAAAGAAGTGACCCCGAAAATGAAAAGGGGACGCCCTTAGTTCAGTCCGGTAGAACGCGGGTCTCCAAAACCCGATGTCGTAGGTTCGAATCCTACAGGGCGTGCCTACTACCGCTTACCCAAGGATTACTTAATATAACGAATACATGTCGAATACAAAATACTTAGGAAATGGAGGCAACAAAATTGTTGTTGCCGAAGCAGCCCCTCATGTATGTTTCCTAGATAGACAAATATTTTCAAACAAATCCTAGAAATGATGAAATAATGGGAAATAAGAAAAAGATTTCTAGATGAATATTTCTTAAACTTTCTTCTAAATCAACGTCTTGTTTGATGTTTGAGATGTGACAATGATTAGATTCTACCGAATATCTAGTTGATCGCCGCGTCGATATTGTGGGTATGCAGTTACAAATAATCCAGCTAGGGTTATCGGAATCGAACCCGACACAATTCCCGATAGTGATGCTTCAACCATTCTAGTTTATAGATATTTAATGTAAATACTTACCAAACTTACCAAAGTTGATTTTCGCGCCAACCGAATAGCAATTGGTAAGTGCAATGAATTAGTAGGCGCCGGCAGAGCCCCCTCTTCCGCCCTTCTCCCCCCTATCTAGATTCTATATGATAATGATAAGTCACAGAATCTGAATCTTGTTCAATCCAACAAATAAAGCTAAGGTCGAAGTTAATACAGACGTCAAAAAGGCGAAGTGACTTAATAGAGTGAGCATAAATTTGAATACCAAATTATCTAACAGATGGGTTAGTATACGATTTCCCTGAGTAGTTTATCACCCGAACTTACTGAATCAAAGTTGTTTAATCAAATTTGCTAAGTCGGGATTGGCTAGTCCCATTTATTGGAGTGATCTGAACCCGCCAATTTAGTTTATTTGGTAGAATTCTACTTCGCTAATCCAATTTATGAGGTAGGCAACCACATGGTATCTCCCGATCGTTAATTAATCGGTTACTAATTGCTAGAGAAGTCTCCCCCTTTCTTGGCAACTGCCCTCATTCCCCCCGCAATGGCTATCCTTTCGGACTGCTAATACGCCTAGGCCTGGTTGAAATCAGTAATTGCCCGGACACGCCGAGAGACGGAGGCAGGCTGGGGAACAGAGCGGTGGAAGAGATCCCCGCGCCTGCAAACCGCCGCGCGGGTCTGAAGCCGGCCAAGGTTTTCTAGTCGGTTCAATCTGGGTGTAGGCAACCACCCATCAAAAATTTCGTAAGTATCGAACAGCTTGCCTGTGAGTAGCGGGTAACCTTGCCGCATCAAAGGCGGGCTAGCTATACTAAACCAGTATATTTCGGATATACCCTGGGTATAAAAGTGACATTCTAATTTGGATCAGTTCCCGTTCGAAAAGGTTTACTGGTGGGTCCTGCATGTTTCACCCCTTTTCTTTTTCGGGAAACAATTCTTTTTAGTATTACAAGATAGATATAGATAGATACGGAGCTGAACATGTCTGGTAATACAGGAGAACGCCCCTTTGCTGACATCATTACTAGTATTTGATACTGGGTCATCCACAGCATTACTATACCCCCCCCGTTTATTGCAGGCTGGCCATCTGTCAGTACAGGTTTAGCTTACGATGTTTCTGGAAGCCCTCGCCCAAACGAATATTTCTCAGAGAGCCGGCAGGAAGTTCCCTTGGTAACTGGCCGCTTCGATTCGCTGGAACAGGTCGACGCATTCACCAAATCCTTTTAGGAGAAACCAATGGCTTTAGATAAAACTTATCCGATTTTCACTGTTAGGTGGTTAGCCGTTCACGGCTTAGCTGTCCCTACAGTTTTCTTTTTGGGGTCCATATCAGCTATGCAATTCATTCAGAGGTAGTTTTTAGTGAGCTCCAAATTTATGACACAACCGAATCCAAATAAACAGAGTGTAGAGTCGAATCGTACAAGCCTTTATCGGGGATTATTACTGATTTTCGTACTTGCCGTTCCATTTTCTAATTACTTTTTTAATTAGAAATTAAAAAGAATTGTCTGAGAAAGATCAAGATCCTAATTATTTGTGACTGTTCATGTCTCGAGTCGAGGCCGATTGATAAAGCCAAGGAAGTAGGGGGTAAGGAGGTGGCGCAGATGGCAAATACCACTGGAAGGATTCCCTTGTGGTTGGTAGGTACTGTAGCCGGTACACTTGTGATAGGTTCGTTAGGCATATCCCCTTACGGAGCTTACTCGGGGTTGGGGTCGTCTCCTCAATAGTAATTACCGTTTGATCGATAAAATTTTGCCGAATTCTACAAGCAAGCGAAGTCTCCGTTTTTTCTTCCCTTTTTACCTAAAGGAAGAGGAGAGAAGAGCGGTTCGATTCAATATATCTCTATTTAGTTAGATAGAGACGGATTAGTAATATGTTGAATTGTAGTCGATTCATCGACCGGACGTAGTAATGCTCAGCTTCATCGGTATTATATTACAGCCCTACGACACATCTTTCGAGTAGACGGGTCGATCGATTCTTTTCTATTTAAAGAATCGATCGAGGCTGGGTGTGACAACTAGAATGAGTAGTTCTTTCTACAAACTTTTTATAATCATAAAATTTATATAGCTAAAGGTTTTGATATTCCGGTTTGGGGGAGGTATTCCAGTCCAAGAGAGAAAGCTGATTTGGTACAATTGGGTCAGTCAATAAATAGGTTTTCAGGTATAACTTATATTTCGACAAACTAGCAAATGAAGTTCTTTCTTTCTCCACTTCTTTCTAAGAGCAATCTTACCAACTAGTCCCATCTATATTTGTGGTCTACCTCCCTACCCGACGTTGCATCTTTCGTGCCCCAGTTCAGACTTGATGGAGTCGAACTAGGGAACTGGTCGGTAGGGAAGTCAGCCGATTGCGTCAGGGAATATTTGTGGGTGACGTCGATGGTGTCGACGTCGTTGGCACCACCGACAAAGCCAAAATCAACGCAATCACCACTCTCCGTGCGGCTATCAAACTATTGACTGAAAAAGAAAAGACGAGTGGAGATCTCTTTTCCCACACGCAGTTATCAGTCGGCTTATTTAGTCACGAGAGGGATGACGAGAAACGGAAGGGGTAGGCAATCAGAAATTCATTTCTGCCAACTGGACTTTTTCAAACTGCTTCTTCTTGAGCACGAGAAAAATCTGTGCCAAAACAACCGATGCAGGAAAAGCTATGAGACCCTGAATACGCAACGGGTCCTGGAGTACGACTTCGACTTCTCCCTGACCGAATCCACCAACATTGGGGTTATTAGTCAATGGCTGATCGGCCTTGACGAACTCACCTTCCGAAACGATGAGCTCGAGGCCGGGAGGGACGGTATCAGTTGTTTCACGATTCTCGGATGACTCTTCGATAGTGATTTCGTACCCACCCTTTCCTTCCTTACGAACGACCCTCTTTATTTTCCCTGTTACTGAAGCGGTATAGACCGTGTTGTTGCTTCTGCTCCCATCTGGGTAGATTTGTCCCCTCCCCCTATTCCCCCCGACGTAAATGGGGTATTTCAGGAAATGAGCTTCTTTGTTAGTACCAGGGTCCGGTGAGATAATCGGAAATGTGATTTCGCCGTATAATTTGCCTGGCACTGGTCCCACGACGATTATATTTTCCCTTCCGGGACGATAACTCTGAAACGATAACTTCCCCAACTTCTCCTTCATTTCGGCTGGAATGCGATTAGAAGGAGCTAATTCGAACCCCTCTGGTAGAATGAGGACGGCGCCAACATTCAATCCACCTTTTTTCCCATTTGCGAGTACTTATTTTATCTACGTATCATAGGGAATCTTAACAGCTGCTTCAAATACAGTATTGGGAAGAACGGATTGCGGGGCCTCAATATCCACAGGTTTCTTGGCTAGGTGACAATTGGCGCACACGATACGCCCCGTAGCTTCTCGGGGATTATCGTAATTCTGTTGCGCAAGAATCGGATATGCATTTGATACAGATGGGCAGTTTAATTCACCGAAACCGATCGATACTGCAAGTGACAGAATCCAACACTTTTTCATCCAGTTATTCGTAATTCTTCTTTGCATAGATTGATGGTTAGTCTCAAGTCTTTGTACAAACGGGTCATGTGTCCGCTTGGTAGCAAATAATTTTCTCTTGTTCCAATTCTTTCCTCTTCTATAACCCCTCGATCATTATTAGCAGATGACGGACGAGGGGGGGGGGGGGAGTGCAAATAACCCAAATGGGTGAACTAGTCTAGCCCGCTAGATGCGAATTCAGATAAGTGGTTGTCACCCACTCATTGTATGATAAGTTGCTACAATCGAGGGAGATGTGCGATTCAAGTGACGAAAAATCCAATATTTGGATACCGTATCTAAAATAACCGGAAAGGTTGAGACGAGACGAGAAATTACATATTTATTGGGAATTAGGCCAAAATGTTCGGAGAAGGAGCCTATGACTATTTCCCAACCATGGGGCGAGTGGAATCCTACACATAAATCAGTTAGTGAAAGAATGGAAAACGCTTTCATCGTGTCACTCAAACTGTAAAATGACTCCTGAATCCGGGAATTTGAAACTGCAAGTCTCTCTCGACCCGTTATAAACAATAAAGCTGGGATGGCAATACTAATTACATCGGTTACTAGCTGCAGCAATAGCTGAATATTCAGCTCGTTATACATTATTGCCAATTGAGTAGTCTCGTCATATGCATTTGCATCATAATTTTGCAACTGCGTATCTGCCAAATGTTCAGTCGCATCATCTAACCAAAGCAATGCTTCTACTTCTCGGAGCTGCTTCAGAGCCTTTTCCTCTTGAAGGGGGTTGATAAATACCTGGGTTTGGGTAATGTTCCACCAGCCCCTAATCCAAGACTCTAAAAACCAACTTCTGAAACTGATTGGAATCGCGAGGGGGAGAAGCAGAAAACACCCAACAAATTGAAGGGAAACTAATGCTTGGTTTTTAGCTAAGTCGAAATCATTGTGTACTAACGCACCTGATTGATTTGTCAATTCCGCCCCGAACCTGGATAAAGTGCGAGTCACAGACCGAGGCACCAAACTAATTGATTCATAGGCCGATGGAAAATTTGCTGATTCGCAATTGAATGATTTTCCAATCACTTTTTTGGTAGTTTGGAATGGTGGAAAGTTTACAGAACAACGTGCTCCCCTAGCATCAAACTCATTTGAAGTCGCTTCAATCCAAGCTAATTTCCTATTTATTTCTTCTATATCGTTCAACTTATAAGAGACACATCCCTTTGCGAAAGGAAAATCATTTCCCAGTTCATCTTCCGAGAAACTAACTACTTCTCTTTGTCTATTGATTGTCTCACCATTTGTATAACAACTTTGGCGAGACTTTAAAGACATATCTTGGAAAGGCGAAGTATCTGGAAGGTTCGGCGAAAACGTATTCAAACAATTTTTTGTCAAAAAATTGTTTGCGCAACGGTGCCCAATTGGAAACAATCCAAGGAGCTTTGTCCCAAAAATGAGTCTCAGGTCTCTTCGCATTCCCAAAATAGATAAGCTAAATCTGTGCTCCAAGAGACTGCAATATATTAGATATCTAGATTTCTTGGATGTCGTGTTTGTGGGTGCTGTCATGGCCCGCGACAACTCCTCTGGTTTCGAAGGGGATAACTTCATTCGCACCAAAAGCGGGGAGTCATTTATTAGGGGCTGTAGTTGCTTACTAGCCTCATAAGCTCTATCCGGGGAACGTTGTGGAGTACTAAAAAGCCATCGAAGAATTCTTCGTTTCCAGTAATGTAATCGCATATATTAACTGCAACTATCTATCAATCAAGAGAAAGAAATAAGCGAAGTACGAGACTAATCAGATAAATTCTTGCAATTAGGATATCCCTTCTTTGCTTCGGACCCCCCCCCTGAACTTTCCCCTTTCGCAGCTACCTCTACTCCAATAGCCTTGCATTTCTTTGCAAATCATCCGGTTCTAAAATTCGGTAAATTTTAGAAACCTTCAATCGATACACGCGGGAAACGAGCGGGTTCGGCGGCTTTTTCTTCCATATCTCCTAAGGCTAAACCTTCACCAATCCTAGTTAGTGGGATATTTCGCCGACCCCTGACTTTCAAGTAGAGAATCCGACGTGGATAAAAACCTCCCCTACTTTCCAATCCAACCGCTTCCACATCTTTTAGTACAAGTCGAATGTGGATGCGTCGATTCTTTCCGGGAAAGCCCCACCGAAAGATGGAAGAAAACCCTTCTCGCTTGTCAAACAAATTGTATCCGCCTCCCACGTTCCGAAACGCAGTACACCACAGATACAGCCCAAGAAAGAGGCCTGCAATCCCGTAAAAACACATTACGACACCCTGTGGGATAAAAACGATGTGTTCGGACGAAAGTCCGGGGATCAGATCTTCCCCGACGCAGCTAGAGAGTCCCACTGGTGGAAAACCTGTTGCACCGCAGACAAGGATACAGGCCCAACATGAATTCGCAAATGTACGGGAGCCTTTTATGAAATCTACTTGGATCCATTTGGAGCGGCAATTCATTACTATTTCCTCACAGATTGCGTAATAGATGGATTAGCCATTTTGTCATCAATTTTGCTTTCCTTATTTTTCTTTTCCAGTCCATCACTTCCGCTGGTTTTCAACTTATTCGAGTTTAATAACGAAGTACGAAAATGGGGTTCAAGCATATGGGATGGGGTAGTTATCTACATGCATCTCACCCTAGGAACAAATAATCAATCTATATCTCATTTTTGCGTGAAATGATAATGAGACATAGATTGATTGGAGCAGCATCCTTTCCCGAGCTTGTCGGGACAAGGGTAACCACCAAGAAAGAGGGAATTCATCCCGATTAAGTATTAGCTGAGACTAGACTTTGAATTCAATTGGTATCAGAAAGTCGCCGAGCGGTTTACTCCGTCTCCAAGAAATAGACAAGAAGTTATAAGATTTCATCTCGCTCTATATATGGAAATGAAATAGCCATTGTAACTGCTGGAGACACCAAACCGACTAGGGGTACAAAAATAGAGGGTAGATAAGATGCTGCCATGATAAAGTTACCTCAACTACAATAAAGAAAGGAAGAAATTTATTTATACAACAATATATCTCTGTTTCACTCTTCTTTCTAATATCTAATGATATTCCTTTTGTTCCAGAAAGAAAAGGGGTTTACAGGCTTCTAGTAAAATAATCTAATTTGGATTTTTCATTTCCTGGGGTTTATCGGGGAGGGGGTGAGTGCGCCGACACTAAAAGATCCAGGAAATTTCCTATTATACAGAAAGAAACGGAAATGACAACTGTTTCCCCGTTTATTGGGAAAAAGGTAAGATGTGGCTGATTTATAGATACGAGAAATAAAACTCGGAGCGAATTCAATTTCTTTCGCAAGGAGCTAATGAATAAGGCTCAGGTATTTCGCCCAAAACACCCTTCGAGAGATTACGTGGAACGATCGAATCGAGTAGCCCATTATCAAATAAAGACTCAGCTGCTTGAAAGCCATCAGGTATCTTTTGACGCGATGTTTATTCAATTACCCTTTTACCGGCGAATGCTATATACGCCTTGGATTCGGCAATAATTATATCCCCCAACATGCCAAAACTGGCAGTGACACCCCCCGTGGTTGGATAGGTAAGAATCGATATATGAAGTAATTTTTTTTGAACTTGATGGATTTGCAAGACGGACGAAATTTTAGCCATTTGCATCAAGCTCAACGTTCCTTCCTGCGTACGCGCTCCCCCAGAAGCACAAATTAGGACCAACGGCGAAGATTTGTCCGTGGCATATTCGATTAGGCGAGTAATCTTTTCACCCACAACGGAACCCATACTCCCCCCCATGAAGTGAAAGTCCGTAGCACCAAGTGCAATAAGTGTTCCACTTAGATATCCTATACCTGTTTGAATGGCGTCGGTTAAACCTGTTTTCTCTTGAGAAACAGCTACGCGATTCTGGTGAGAATCCTCGTCGGAAAAATCTAAAACATCTTTTGCAGTCATGTCTTCATCCGTGGGAATCCATGTGTTCCGATCAATCAGAAGTTCGATCCTTTCCATACTATTCATTGAAAGATGATAACCGCGTTCTTCACAAACACTTCTATTCTGTTTCAGAAATTTCACGTGAAGCATGTTTCCGCAGTTGTCGCATCGAGCCCATAATCCTCTATTCGTGTTAACACTTATCCGCTTCTCTCTTTCCTTTTCAGTTGAGATAGAGCCTCTCGTAGCTTCTTCGGGGAAAGCTCCAATCAATCCACCAAATTTGCGCTTATCTTCAAACCAATTTATTACAGACGTAATAATCTCCTCATCTGTCGTTTCCCTTTAGCCCGTGGAAAAAAATAAATTTCAAATAGATTTTTTACGATATGACGAACTTTTCCTCCAATTAAAGTAGGTATCAACAAATTGGGACCAAATCCAAGTTCATTGACCCAATAAATAATTGGCGATTGACTAGATTAGTTATCCATCGAATCAATCATATTGTAGGTATCCAATTTCTATTATCCAACGAAACAGACGAGATAATATGCTGCGAAACTAGACATGGTAAAGGTGTTTTTAATAAAGAGCTGAGTTTAACTTTAGACTACTCGTTCGTATCTCGTAATTTTGCGATACAAGTTGGTAGGGATTCGAACCCTCGGATTCACATTTCGAGACTATGTGCTTCTCAGTTTCCATCATTGATTAACCAACCTTGATACGTATCACGTATTAGGAGTATGGGAGAAGTTAACTACTTCCCGATACTCCTGATATGATATATCTGACAACTGCCGCGGAACGGATGCTAGTAGTAAATAGTTACGGAAATCCAAATTTATTTACAACGTATCAATTGTTTCGAATTCAAATTTGATTGCTTTCCATATCTCGCATGCGGCAGCCAATTCTGGACTCCACTTAGAAGCTTCACGAATAATTTCATTACCTTCACGAGCGAGATTGCGACCCTCATTACGGGCCTGTACGCAAGCTTCTAATGCGACTCGGTTGGCTACCGCACCGGGTGCATTTCCCCAAGGATGTCCCAAGGTTCCTCCACCGAACTGTAAGACAGAGTCGTCCCCAAAGATTTCGGTTAGAGCGGGCATGTGCCAGACGTGAATACCCCCCGAAGCTACGGGGAGTACACCCGGCATAGATACCCAATCTTGTGTGAAATAGATACCACGGCTACGATCTTTCTCGATATAATCGTCGCGAAGTAAATCGACGAAACCCAAAGTGACTTCTCGTTCCCCTTCTAGTTTGCCTACTACAGTTCCGGCGTGTACATGATCCCCGCCGGACATGCGTAATGCTTTGGCTAATACACGAAAATGCATACCGTGATTTCGTTGTCTATCGATCACAGCATGCATCGCGCGGTGGATGTGGAGAAGCAGTCCATTGTCTCGGCGGTGAAAAGCTAAGCTGGTATTTGCGGTAAACCCTCCGGTCAGATAGTCATGCATGACTATTGGTGCACCCAACTCTCTAGCAAAAACAGCTCTCTTCAACATTTCTTCACACGTACCTGCAGTAGCATTTAAGTAATGCCCCTTGATTTCGCCCGTTTCAGCCTGGGATTTGAAAAGAGCTTCTGCTACGAATAAGAATCGATCTCTCCAACGCATGAATGGCTGGGAATTTACGTTTTCATCATCCTTTGTAAAATCAAGTCCACCGCGAAGGCATTCATAGACGGCTCTACCATAATTTTTGGCAGACAGACCTAATTTTGGCTTGATTGTACATCCCAATAAGGGACGTCCATATTTGTTCAGTTTATCTCTTTCGACCTGAATACCATGAGGCGGTCCAATGAAAGTTTTGGAATAAGCAGGGGGGATTCGAAGGTCTTCCAAGCGTAGGGCGCGTAGAGCTTTAAATCCAAAAACATTACCTACAATGGAGGTGAACGAATTGGTGACGGAACCTTCTTCGAATAGATCCAAAGGATAAGCTACATACGCGATATACTGGTTTTCCTCCCCAGCGACGGGTTCGATGTCGTAGCATCGGCCCTTGTAACGGTCAAGACTGGTCAACCCATCTGTCCATACAGTGGTCCACGTACCCGTGGAGGATTCCGCAGCTACCGCAGCTCCGGCTTCCTCAGCTGGTACTCCGGGTTGTGGGGTCATTCGAAAGGCTGCTAAGATGTCAGTATCTTTGGTCTTGTATTCGGGGGTGTAATAGGTCAGTCGGTAATCTTTGACACCAGCCTTGAATCCAACGCCTGCTTTAGTCTCCGTTTGTGGTGACATGGGTTTGTTCCTCCCTATGACTAAATTAGTAAATCTTGCAAAGATGAGATCTGCTCGGCATAGGTAGATTATTTCGATGTGAAGCGCGAAGTGGATGTAGTTCAACCCGCGCATGATACTTATACCTGCCAAAACTCCACTTCAAGCATGGGACATTATCATTTTATACCGCGTTTCACGCGGGGTGCAACTAATCAATCTGTTTCATCACAGAAACTGCTTAGGAAACAGCATTCTGCCTCATCCCAACACATTGACTCGAGAATCTCTTCGTGGTTAGACTGGTCGATAGAATACGAACTAAATAATTACCAATCTTTCACGTTTAATGGTCAATCTTGTTTGGAAGGAGGGAGGACGCGTACCCCAACAACGAAGATTCAACGAATAGAGCGCAGATTTCATCAGTCTCTCGATCGTATACAAAACAAGGAAGAAGTTTGCTTCACCTGTGGCTTACCCCCTCCTCCATTTTACCCATCTATAGCTATATCTGCAAAACGAATTTATACAAAGGGGAGTGAATGGGAAGGGGGCGACTAACTCCTTCCTTCTCATCGACCACTCAACGACGAAATACCGTATATTTCCATCGATTCAGTAATCAAATAAAGATAATACACCGAAATAGTATAGTTATGAAAACCAGTTCTCTCTCTTTCGAAATTTCTGAATTGGTGGAGAAAAACGTGGGCTATATCACTCAGATCATTGGACCAGTGTTGGATGTGGCTTCCTCGCCGGGGAAAATGCCCAATATCTACAACTCACTAATAGTCAAGGGACAAAATCCGGCAGGTCAGGAGATTAATGTTACTTGTGAGGTCCAACAATTATTAGGTAATAACGAGGTGAGAGCTGTAGCTATGAGTGCCACAGACGGTTTGATGAGAGGTATGGGTGCTGTTGATACGGGAGCCCCCCTCAGTGTTCCCGTTGGTGAAACTACTCTCGGACGAATATTCAATGCCCTTGGCGAACCCGTAGATAATTTGGGTCCCGTGCAAAGTAGTACGACATTTCCAATTCACAGGTCCGCCCCGGCATTTACCCAGTTGGATACTAAATTATCGATTTTTGAAACGGGTATAAAAGTTGTGGATCTCTTGGCTCCGTATCGGAGAGGTGGGAAAATCGGGTTATTTGGTGGGGCTGGAGTTGGAAAGACGGTTCTTACTATGGAATCAATTAACAATATTGCGAAAGCTCATGGAGGTGTATCCGTATCTGGCGGGGTAGGAGAACGTACACGTGAAGGTAATGACCTCTACATGGAAATGAAAGAATCGAAAGTTACTAATGAACAAAATATTTCGGAATCAAAGGTGGCTCTGGTTTATGGTCAGATGAATGAACCACCGGGAGCTCGTATGAGAGTTGGGTCAACTGCTCCAACAATGGCGGAATACTTCCGAGATGTTAACAAGCAAGATGTACTCCTATTTATCGACAATATTTTCCGCTTTGTCCAGGCGGGATCGGAGGTCTCGGCGTTATTGGGTAGGATGCCTTCCGCCGTGGGTTATCAACCGACCCTTGGTACAGAAATGGGATCGTTGCAGGAGAGAATTACTTCCACCAAGGAGGGATCAACAACTTCCATTCAAGCCGTTTACGTACCTGCCGATGATTTGACTGATCCAGCTCCCGCCACGACATCTGCACACCTAGACGCTACTACCGCGCTTTCGAGGGGATTAGCGGCAAAGGGTATTTATCCAGCCGTAGACCCGCTGGATTCGACCTCGACTATGTTGCAGCCTTGGATTGTGGGTGAGGAGCATTATGACACGGCACAGGGAGTTAAGCAAACCTTGCAACGTTACAAGGAACTTCAAGATATTATAGCTATTCTCGGACTAGACGAGTTATCCGAGGAAGATCGCCTGACGGTAGCTAGGGCTCGAAAAATAGAACGTCTCCTATCGCAACCCTTTCTTGTAGCAGAAGTTTTCACCGGTTCCCCGGGTAAATACGTCAGTTCATCAGAAACCATTAAGGGATTTCAAATGATTCTTCCTGGAGAGTTGGATAATCTCCCCGAACAAGCTTTTTACTTAGCTGGCAATACCGACGAAGCCACTACAAAAGCTGCGGCTTTGCAAGCAGGGGGTCAGTAGAAGATATGGTATTGAACCTTCGGGTAATGGCCCCTAATCGAATAGTTTGGAATTCCGAGGTTTGGGAAATTGTTTCGTCCACCAATAGTGGCCAGGTTGGTATACTACCCAATCATGCCCCGCTTCTTACAGCTTTGGATATGGGAGTTTCGAAAATACGTCACGGTGGGCAGTGGTCTTCAATGGCGCTGATGGGCGGCTTTGCCATGATAGATAACAATCAGATAACAATATTAGTTAACGAAGCGGAAAGAGCTACCGAAATTGATCCCGACGAAGCTCGAAGAACTTTCAAGATGGCTCAGGCTGACTCAGCTAAAGCAGAAGGCAAAAAGAGAGTAATAGAAGCCAACTCAGCTCTTAAAAGAGCGAAGGCCAGACTAGAAGCTTCAACTGCGGCTTAACTCGTTTCCTCCGAGCCTAGAAGCACTAGGTGACTTGGTAGTCTTATGGCAATACTATCGCGCTACGCGCAAAAACCTTTGATGTGTCTCACATACAGTAAAACTTATTAGATACCAACTTAATCATTACGGTATCTAGTAAGTGTTACCTACTATTGGATTCGAACCAATGACTCTCGCCGTATGAAAGCGATACTCTAACCGCTGAGTCAAGTAGGCTGCCATTGATTTGTCCCATATCACTTTCTATACCTCCATTTATCGAGGTGCGTGACTGATAGGTAGATATCTCTATTATACCCGAAGGAATAGCTAGACACAACTGTATGTTTCACTATTTAAGAAATATTCGATCCCATACATATATATTGTTTCTTTCAAACCGATTTGTTGACTTGAATTAATTGATATCGATGAAGTTATTTCATATATGATAAAATGGATCAGGGGCTATAGCTCAGCAGTGGAGCGCTTCGTTTACACGCACGCCAACGTTTCTTCTTCACAAGATTTGCCGAAACCCAATAATTCGTGCATAAAGTCTGATGATAGTTTTCCGTCTTCCTTAAAATGGGGGGATACAAAAGAGCAGTAGCATGACAGATGGGTTGACCAAAAGAAGTCAATCCCTAGAAGTTGATATGGTGAATAGGTGGTTTATCCGACGTCGGAAGTGGCGGGGTCAGCGCGAGGATCCCGGGCGAGATCTCCTTTTTGTCTCACGAACTTTCGGGTGGGGAAAGTGTTGCATACCGCCTCCAAGCGACGGAGAATATTTGATATCGCGAGGTGAACCTGTGTCCCCGGAGGCAAACCTGTGTCAACGCGGCGTCAGTGACCCTCTCAAGATACTTCGGGATTGCTTGATTTATCTCTTTTTTCCTTATGTAGTTCCTTGAAAAGAATTTTTGAAGGAAAAGGGGTTGGTGCATCAGCAATTGGTTGCTTCTGCCAATTAAATTGGGGAGCAGCTGGTGAGGGAGCCCCATGCCGTGAAAAGGGCATGTTGGGTTTGCTACGCAGTTCGATAACGTTTTTTTAGACTCCGATCCGCATGACCGAGAGTGTCTACGGCTTGAATCCGTATAGTCCTAACTCGAGAAGAAAAAGGAGTGGGAGGTCGTTGGCACACCGTATGTCTACTCAATCAATCTCAATCAATCCAAGTTGTTTATTTAAATGACTATATTATCACATCTAAATTATTAAGCTTTTCTCTTTTTAATAGGAGATATATATATATGTCAGTTCTTCGATGCAGTTAATCACTAGCTGAATCAGGGAAATGTACAGGCAATCTGTTGGAAGTTACAAATCACCCGACTTTTCCGCTAGAAATCTGACATTGCCATTCTCGAAAGTAGGGAGCTAACACCTTTCTTTACTTCTCATTATCGACGGGGTAGCTACCAGTGTAATCAAGTTAAAATTTTAATTCACTTCCCCGAAGAGGTTATACGTGCTAAACCCATCGCAGCGTAGCGAGACGATGGTTAGTTACCGACCCGGGTCGACACTATTTTGTCTAGCTCCAGGTTTATCAACTAAATTAGAAAATTGAAGCGGAAGGGGTATGCAAATGTTTCTGCTCCACCAATATGACTCCTTCTGGATTTTCCTGCTAGTATCTATATCTATTCCCTATTTAGCTTTTTCGATTCCAGGATTTATTGCTCCCACTCGGGAAGGACCAGAGAAGTTAACGAGTTACGAATCGGGCATCGAGCCGAAGGGAGATACTTGGATTCGATTCCAGATACGTTATTACATGTTTGCTTTGGTTTTCGCGGTCTCTGACGTCGAAACCTTATTTCTCTATCCCTGGGCTGTTTCTTTCAGGGAATTGGGACTATTTGCTTTCGCCGAAGTAATCATCTTCATCTTTATATTAGTAGTTGGTTTGGTTCACGCATGGCGAAAAGGAGCATCGGAATGGTGTCAACTTCCGAATATTCGGGTGAAAGCGGCAGAGAGGGAGTCGAACCCCGCGGTGTAGATATGCTCCTCAATTTGGTGGAGCCTCCCCTCCCCGAATGGGGTGTGTCAGACTCAATTTTTTTAGCTAATATAAGTGATTTTTCCAACTGGTCCAGACTTTCCAGTTTGTGGCCACTTCTATACGGCACCAGCTGCTGCTTCATCGAATTTGCCTCCCTAATTGGTTCACGATTTGATTTTGACCGATACGGTCTAGTACCCAGATCCAGTCCTAGGCAGGCAGACCTAGTTGTTACCGCCGGTACCGTAACCACGAAGATGGCCCCGTCCCTCGTAAGACTCTACGAGCAAATGCCTGATCCGAAGTATGTAATCGCTACGGGAGCTTGCACCATTACGGGGGGCATGTTTAGCACAGATTCCTGCAGCACCGTTCGCGGGGTAGACAAATCAATTCCCGTTGATATCTATTTGCCGGGTTGCCCACCCAAACCTGAAGCTACTATTGATGCCGTAACAAAACTCCGTAAGAAAATTGCTAGAGGAAGTTTCGTAAATCGAGCTTCCCGTCCCACCCGAACGAAATACCCCAACCTAAATCACCGATTTCGCCTTGTACCTAGTATCCATATAGGTCAATACAATCAAGAATTAACTAATTGTGACACAAAGCTCTTATCAAATACTTTCTCGGAAAACTTTCGGAAGCTTGGAGATAGGTCTAAGAAGTAAGTATTGAAGGTGGGCGAATAACTAGATTTCATTCCATACATGGATAAAGAGGGAAGAGGTATTAGCCAAAATGAGCACTGTCAGTAAAGATAAGTTCAATATCGAGACGCGGGGTCGATTATCCGCTTGGTCGACCAGACATAAGTTTTCCCATCGACCTTTGGGTTACGATTACAGGGGTGTCGAGACTTTACAAGTCAAGTCGGAGGAGTGGTTGTCTGTAGCTGTCGCCCCATATGCTTACGGTTTCAATTACCTGCGCTCCCAATGCGCCTACGACTCGGCACCGGGAGGGTCTTCAGTCAGTGTATACCATCTGACACAGATGCGAGATCAGCCAGATCAACCCGAGGAAGTGTGTACAAAAATCTTTGTTCCAAGAAAAAACCCTAGAATACCTTCGGTTTACTGGGTTTGGAAAAGCTCGGATCTCCAAGAACGTGAATCCTATGATATGTTGGGAATAATCCATCAGGGTCATCCGCACCTTAGGCGTATACCGATGCCCGAAAGTTGGGTAGGGTGGCCTCTACGTAAAGATTACGTCGTACCCAACTTCTATGAATTACAGGATGCCTATTAATTCGCACGAAAGTGATTAAAAAAAAAACTGGTCTCATCTGAAAACTTACTTCCCAGCCGTCGGGACGCCGTCACCATCTAATTCTCACCGAAACTGTTTGTGGTTACCGAACTATCGAGTAACCCACCCAGTTTTCGAGATACTTCCTGGTTTTCGGTTAGCTCCTTCAGGGCTGGTTGATTTTCTGTAATACCAGAACTGGTTCGGCTTATCTTTCAAACCATTTGGATGCCAAGAACCAGATTTGAACTGGTGACACGAGGATTTTCAGTCCTCTGCTCTACCGACTGAGCTATCTCGGCCGATTCATTTACGGATAAAAATCAATTGGAAATCGGTGAAGTATATTTATCAACTCCAGCTTTTTGCTGAGTCAAACCGCTGATCTCGCCTTTGTCGATCTGTTTAATAAAATATTGCTTTCAGTAAATAAAATCTGGAGGGAGAGGGGACTCGATTGAGCCATTCATGTATATTAAAAGCCTGAATGGCTCACTTGCAAAGCGTTTCGGAAAGACCGGATGAAGAAGAAATTGAAGTAGTTTCCGTATTTTTCTTCCGAACAAATAACAAATTGTGTGAATCCGAACAACCCGAAATCGGTTAATTAAAGTGTTTCGTTGGGGATAGAGGGAATCGAACCCTCACGGTCGAAACCAACGGATTTTCGTTCTACTGCAACTTGCGCCGCTACTTCTTACTTCATCAAGTGCATAGAATGGGACTCTACCTCCATTCACGAAAGTATCATTTCTTGCCACTGGCTCGCTTGCTGAATAATTTCCATTCGAATGGAGTGGGATCCCACAACAGGTAAGAGAAGAATATGCGGATCGGCAATAGTAGAGGGGATCTACTTAGTGCTACATTACCAAGCATGAACAGAATTTTGTGAATGAATGCTGGGCCCAAGCCGAGGGGTCCGCGTCCAAATGGAGAGAGAAATAATATTTTACTTCTTCACCAGATTTCAGTCTTATACTTCTACATCTTATCCCATGCAGTTAACCGCGCAAAACAGTTAGATATTCAATTATTTTGAGAACTAGTGACTAACAGACTGCCCGTTGGAATGGCCCCCGTCGAGTCTCTGTACCTATCTCGCCTCATCGCCCGAAATTCATTTGAATAATACAAGATTTGGCTCAGGATTGCCCGATAAATGGTCCGAGGTTCCCCTGAATCTGGGGACTGCCACTTGATACGTCTCCATATCTAGGCTCAATCTGGTTGAGTCCGCTGCGTCTACCATTCCGCCATATCCCCACCCTTCAGGCCCCAACGAACTGGTGAAAAGAGATAGATAGCCACATATATGTGTGTGTGAAAACTTTCGGCGTGCTTACACCTACTAATCCGCCTATCCTAGGCGGACTCCGTTCTGCCCACCCCTAATTTGAAATAGTCCAGAACCGCGACATAGTTTGTCTACACATTTTTTTGGTTCAGTAGGCTTCTAATCAGTAAAAAGAAGAAAAAAAGGAAGAATTTTTTTTTACTACCTCAGACTTCAAGTAAAAAAAATGCATGTAATTCAACTTGTCGACAACGAGTTAATTGCTTCTCAAAAATTGAGTTTCTATTATAAAAGTATATATGAATGGACTACTTGAAGCAACATATTCGTCAATCAATTTGATTTTTTTTTTGCTCAAATTTTTATGTAAATGGATATGCTATAACGTTTTTATTTGGCATTATGAATCACTGGTAGTTTTTGTCCCCCCCCCATCTCTTTTTCGATTGTTGATAACAAATTGAATATTTATTAGTCACTATTCATATGTTATGATTGTCACAGATATCTAAAATTTTTATGTAAATGGGTATGCTACAACGTCTTTATTTGGCATTACGAATCGCTAGTAGTTTTTGTCCCCCCCCCCCCCCCTCCCCACCTCCTCTTCAATTGCTGGTAACAAATTGAATATTTATTAGTCACTATTCATATGTTATGATTGTCACAGATATCAATCCTGACTGACTTCTATTTCCTTCGCCAGCAGTAATGGGTGTCGTCTCCGTGCTGATCCCATAAGTTTTCTCTCCAATTATAAAACGTTTACAGAAAAGGAGTTTTCACGTCTCGCTACCGAGGACCTCGTCTGAGAATGATACGTCGTCTAAAGAATTTACCGGGTTTTACGGGTAGGGGTAAAACACCCAACTCGGGAGAATTTCGAGTTGCTACCGATCAATCAGCTTCGAGAAAAATTTCTCAATTCTGTGTGCGTTTGGAGGCCAAACAAAGATTACGTTTCAATCACGGATTAACAGAACGCCAATTACTGAAATACGTACGTATCGCCAGAAAAACTAGGGGTTCAACGGGCCAAGTACCACTGCAATCACTCGAGATGCGTCTAGATAATGTTATTTTTCGCTTAGGTATGGCTTCCACGATTCCTGCCGCTAGACAGTTAGTTAATCACAGACATATTTTAGTGAACAACCGTATTGTAGATATACCAAGCTATCGCTGTAAGCCGAAAGATGTTGTTACTGCTCGAAATCGACCAACTTCCTGTAATGCGCTAAGAGGTGAGTCTTTCGGGGGGGACAAAACACCGGATCACTTGACCGCTTCCCTGTCGGAAGGAAACAGACCTACAGGATTGGTGAATCGTGTTGCCAATCGAGAATCCGTCAATTTGAATATAAATGAATTGTTAGTTGTTGAGTATTACTCCCGCAAAGCTTAATGATGATTCATTGAATCAAAAATTTAATTGAATAATTTGGAGGTCTTTACAATGCAAACCCAGGTAAAGGACTTGGGATGATGGGATTCAAGAAGCAGATTACTCAGAAAAGAAAATAACGAAAGTTTCTTGGCCTAGCTTGTTACCCTTCTCGAGCAGAAATTAACTTGGAATTTTCTGCTTTGGAGATAAATACTCTGGTTTTGAACAATTTAATTCGGTACGCGGTGAATTATCCGAATCACCGGTCCACGTCACTTCGACAAAATTCCTAATCAACCAAAGTATTATCAACTCCCACCCCTTTTACTTCATTGAGACGGTCCCCTAGCTTTTTCCTTCAGACAGCTTGATTCGAAACCCAGACTCTAGTCTGTCTCTTCCGAATCGGCTACTTAGCTAGATTTATTTCGGTAAACGAGAAAAGGGAGATAGCCTTGGAGAGGTAAAAGTAGAGAGAGGAAAGGGAGGGATTCGAACCCTCGGTAGCTAGAAATCTACTTAGCATTTCCGGTGCTACGCCTTAAACCGCTCGGCCACCCTTCCCAGGTTCATTAACTAAGCTATTTGACATATTTTAGGGCTTTAGGTAGTAAAACGACAAGTGATTTGCGAGTAGTAGTTAAGAACAACTTTTTTTTTTCCGAAACACAAATCAAACAGGCATAAAATATTCAATGCGACTTGGCACTTTACCAAATTTTCCTCCTATATCATCGGCTAAGCATACTTTTTTCCCGCAATCTCAATTGATGTACTAATAATAGGTGGAGTGGAAAAGAAAAACAAGGAGTCGAAATTGATTATGCCTAGATCTCAGAGAAATGACAACTTTATCGACAAAACTTTCACAATTCTAGCGGATATTTCGTTGCAAATCCTACCTACCACTAAGAGAGAGAGGGAAGCTTCTACATACCATAGGGATGGTGCGATTCGATGAGGCAAGCAATTTACCATTATTCAATAGAAGTTGAATAAATTACAGCTTCGATAAGCCCACATTTTCTAGAGGTGTGTCTCGATTGACAGACAAACCCTTCGGTCGCGTATCCACGATTGATGCAGCCTCGGAAGCTACGGCTCCCACTTTTCACGGATTTCGATATCAAGCAAGCAAGAGGTTAAATCCATAAATTGATGTGTAATACGTGGTAATTTCATGAGTAAGCACGGGGGGGGGGCGGGCACCACGTGGAGGAATCGGCAATACAAAATCTCCGGCAATTTCTGGTTTCGACAGATATCGCCTGTTCTCGATAACTTCGAAGTCGCGGTAACGACCAATAGCGATTGGGGCAACAAACATCCATCCCGTTTGCAGCTTGGATACCCCTAAAATCATCGGAGATTGCTGAAGTGAATAACCCCCCGAAAAACAAAATGTCGGGAACGAATAAATTGGCAAGGGATTCGTTGTTACTGCTGTTGCCACGAGAGAATGACGCAGCCGCCTCAAAAAAATTCTTTGTGAGAAGGATGGTTAGATACCAGTTTCACGAAACACTAACCCCCGCTTGGTTTCAATTTGGGAATAAAAATAATTGGGTCATTTGGAATGCTATTTATTTTCCCGCGAATCGAGCGGGAGGAGCCGTATGAGTTGGGAACCTCATGTGCGGTTTCGAAGCGGGGCTTGTTTGTATAAGCAACCGTAACGGATGTCGGCCCAATCTGAAGGAGAATATGCAGAAGCTTTATGAAGCTACTACAAAGCCATGCGTTTGGAGGTTGATTCCTATGACCGAAGTTACATACTTTACAATATAGGCCTCACTCATACAAGTAACGGAAAACATGCAAGAGCTTTGGAATACTACTTTCAAGCACCGGAGCGGAATTCTTCTCCGCCACAAGCTTTTAATAATATGGCTGTGATCTGTCACCACGTGCGACTACCTGCGCTTCAGGATTCTTCGGTTTGCAGACACTCAACCAGCGGAAAGGGCTTCCCCCAAGCATACTTCCGAACGGGAGCTGCCTCGAGCTGCGGGATTTGGCCTCTTTCGAAGCAATCCAGGTTTGGAGGAGGAAGGTAGCCTAACTGTCTCATGGATAACTGACTGAATCGAAGAATAAAGCACCGCAAAGATTCGTCATTGAAAATCTGGGTCGATACGATGAGATTGGTCCATCAAAAAAGTTATACAACTTGTCTCTGTAGTAGAGATGATTGGGAAGAAATAAGTGATGGACCACGGTGTAGTATCAAATCCTAAAGGAAAAATTTCTCTAATCCGAAAAAATCCAAGTCGAGATGGGGTAGTTAGTGCCAAGAGAGGTTAGTACTCTTTTCCTCTCGTTCTTTTAACTGGGAGTACGGAAAAAATTTTATTCAAGACGAATGAAATCGGAAACCTGGCTATTCTTAGTTCCTTCGAGGTTTGGAAGTAATCCCCGTTTCTTTGTTAGGGGACAAGAAGTCAGTAACGGAGTTGTCCGAGCCGTATGAGGTGGGAAACCCCCGAGTTCGGTTCTAAAGGAGGGGGTTGAGAAATAATCATCCATTCTGATCGAGGGGAACAGGCCATTCACCAAGGAAATTTAGAGATTTCGGAGGCTTGGTTTGATCAAGCTGCTGAGTATTGGAAACAGGCAGTAGCACCTTCCCCCGGTAATTACATCGAAGCACAGAATCGGTTAAAAATTACGGGGCGCTCTTCTTCGTTTAACTAATCCGTGGGGGGGAGGCAGAGCGACATGAAACAAAAAGGTTAACAAATAGAATTGGTAGATAGAGGTTCCTCCTTGCTCGGCATCGACTTCGCCACTCCTCTCTTTACCGAACGGGTGATCAATCCTATCAAGTCCATTAGGCACTATTGGGTCGTGTAATAATACCATCAAATGCCTACCCTGCATAACTTCTTCATAGCAGTTGCTCGAGTTTCAAACTCAAGGGAAAAGGGAATAGATTACTACATGCTGGTAAAAACTCTAGTTCTTAGAAGTTTCGTATCTTCCGTTGGTAGGTTGTTGCTATCCCCCGTCCGAAGAGAGGAGAGTCCCGATGACTATTCGTTCGCCAGAACCAGAAGTCAAGATTATGGTGGAGAAGGATCCTGTGAAAACCTCTTTTGAGAGATGGGCCCAACCCGGACATTTCTCGAGAAATTTGGCTAAGGGCCCCAGTACCACCACATGGATTTGGAACCTACACGCTGATGCCCACGATTTCGATAGCCATACCAATGATTTGGAGGATATATCCCGCAAAATTTTTGGTGCTCATTTTGGTCAGCTAGCCATTATTTTCATTTGGTTGAGTGGCATGTACTTTCACGGGGCCCGTTTTTCCAATTATGAGGCGTGGCTGAATGATCCCACTCATGTGAAACCTAGTGCCCAGGTTGTTTGGCCAATAGTGGGTCAAGAGATACTTAATGGAGATGTAGGTGGAGGGTTCCAGGGTGTACAGATAACGTCTGGGTTTTTCCAACTTTGGCGAGCTTCGGGAATAACTAATGAGTTACAGCTTTATTGCACAGCTGTGGGTGCTTTAATTTTTGCCGGATTAATGTTTTTTGCCGGTTGGTTTCACTACCATAAAGCTGCCCCAAAGCTAGCTTGGTTCCAGAACGTTGAATCAATGCTAAATCACCATTTGGCGGGTCTGTTGGGGTTGGGATCTCTAGGGTGGGCGGGACATCAGATACATGTTTCACTACCAATCAACCAACTATTAGATGCAGGAGTTGACCCCAAAGAAATACCCCTTCCTCACGAATTCATTCTTAATCGTGATCTTCTAGCTCAGGCGTATCCGAGTTTTGCGAAAGGACTGATCCCGTTTTTTACTCTTGACTGGTCAGAATATTCAGATTCTTCGACTTTCCGCGGAGGGTTGAACCCAGTAACGGGAGGTTTGTGGCTGACTGATACCGCACATCACCACTTAGCTATTGCCGTTCTTTTTTTGGTAGCTGGTCACATGTACAGAACCAACTGGGGTATCGGACATAGCACGAAAGAAATTCTGGAAGCTCATAAAGGCCCCTTCACGGGTGAGGGCCACAAAGGTCTTTACGAAATTCTAACGAGTTCGTGGCATGCTCAATTGGCGATCAATCTTGCCATGTTAGGTTCTCTAACAATTATTGTGTCCCATCACATGTATGCGATGCCTCCATATCCTTACTTGGCCACCGATTATGCCACACAACTTTCTTTGTTTACACATCATATGTGGATAGGGGGGTTTTTAGTAGTTGGTGCAGCTGCACACGCAGCTATTTTCATGGTAAGAGATTACGATCCAACCACTCAATACAACAATTTGTTAGACCGTGTTATTCGGCACCGCGATGCAATAATTTCACATCTCAACTGGGTCTGCATTTTCCTAGGTTTTCATAGCTTCGGTCTATACATCCATAATGATACTATGAGTGCCTCGGGACGTCCCCAAGATATGTTTTCGGATACCGCCATTCAGTTACAACCGATATTTGCCCAGTGGGTGCAAAATACCCACGCCTTGGCTCCCGGATCAACCGCGCCTAATGCGGCGGCGGGTACCAGCTTAACCTGGGGTGGCAGCGACTTAGTCGCTGTAGCCGGCAAAGTTGCCATGGCCCCAATTCCGTTAGGTACTGCAGATTTTCTGGTACACCACATCCATGCATTTACGATTCACGTTACTGTATCAATATTATTGAAAGGCGTTTTATTTGCACGCAGTTCCCGACTAATACCCGACAAAGCAAATCTTGGTTTTCGCTTTCCCTGCGACGGTCCCGGTAGAGGAGGTACCTGCCAAGTATCTGCCTGGGATCACGTCTTCCTGGGACTATTCTGGATGTACAACTCGATTTCAGTAGTTATATTTCACTTTAGCTGGAAGATGCAATCTGACGTGTGGGGCAGTATAAGTGAGCAGGGGGTGGTAAACCACATCACCGGGGGAAACTTCGCACAAAGTTCAACAACGATTAATGGATGGTTACGAGATTTTTTGTGGGCACAGGCTTCTCAAGTCATTCAATCATATGGTTCTTCGTTATCCGCGTATGGTCTTCTATTTCTGGGGGCTCACTTCGTTTGGGCTTTCAGTCTAATGTTTCTATTTAGTGGTCGCGGATACCGGCAGGAACTCATCGAATCCATTGTTTGGGCTCATAACAAACTAAAAGTTGCTCCCGTTACCCAGCCTAGAGCCCTGAGTATTATACAAGGACGTGCTGTGGGAGTAACTCATTACCTTCTGGGTGGAATCGCCACGACGTGGGCGTTCTTCCTGGCGAGAATCATTGCAGTGGGATAATGGCTAGGAGGATTTGAGAAACATTACGGCATCAAGATTTCCACAGTTCAGCCAGGGTCTATCCCAAGACCCAACTACTCGTCGTATCTGGTTTGGTATAGCCACTGCCCACGACTTCGAGAGTCACGACGATACTACCGAGGAACGTCTCTACCAAAAAATATTTGCATCTCATTTTGGTCAATTAGCTATCATCTTTCTCTGGACCTCTGGAAATTTGTTCCATGTAGCTTGGCAGGGCAATTTCGAAGCATGGGTGCGGGACCCATTACACGTGAGACCAATAGCTCATGCCATTTGGGATCCCCATTTTGGCCAACCAGCTATTGAAGCCTACACTCGAGGGGGGGCTGCGGGTCCAGTCAATATTGCCTATTCCGGTGTGTACCAATGGTGGTACACCATCGGTCTACGCAATAACCAAGATCTCTATACTGGAGCTATCTTTCTACTAGCTATTTCCGCTTCGTTTTCACTAGCTGGCTGGTTACATCTGCAACCTAAATGGAAACCAAGCATTTCTTGGTTCAAAAATGCTGAATCTCGGCTTAATCACCACCTCTCAGGACTCTTCGGAGTGAGTTCTTTGGCTTGGGCGGGGCATTTAGTTCACGTAGCTATTCCTGAAGCGAGGGGCGGGCATGTTAGATGGGATAATTTATTGACTGCCACCCCGCATCCCCGGGGATTGGGGCCGTTCTTCTCGGGTCAGTGGAGTGTCTATGCGCAAAATCCCGACTCTAGTAGCCATTTGTTTGATAGCACTCAAGGAGCGGGAACAGCTATTCCAACCTTTTTGGGCGGATTTCACCCACAGACTCAAAGTTTGTGGTTAACTGACATCGCTCATCACCACTTAGCCATTGCCGTTGCGTTTATAATTGCCGGCCACACGTATAGGACTAACTCTGGTATCGGGCACAGTATGAAAGAGATTCTCGAGGCTCATATCCCTCCGGGAGGTAGGTTGGGCCGTGGACACAAAGGACTTTACGATGCGGTCAATAATTCTCTTCATTTTCAGTTGGGGCTCGCTTTAGCTGCTTTGGGGGTCGTCACTTCGTTGGTCGCGCAACACATGTATTCCCTACCCGCTTATGCTTTCATAGCACAGGATTATACAACTCAAGCCGCGCTATACACCCATCACCAATATATCGCTGGGTTTATCATGGCAGGAGCCTTTGCACACGGAGCTATATTCCTTGTTAGAGATTATGATCCAGAACAAAATAAAGATAACGTCTTAGCAAGAATGTTGGAACACAAAGAAGCAATAATAGCTCACTTAAGTTGGGCTAGTTTATTCCTGGGATTCCACACACTAGGGCTTTACGTCCACAACGACGTAATGCTAGCCTTCGGGACTCCGGAAAAACAGATTCTTATTGAACCCGTATTTGCTCAATGGATTCAATCTGCTCATGGCAAAACTTTGTATGGTTTCGATGTGCTTCTATCCTCAGCAGGTAGTCCGGCAAGTAATGCCGGTCAGGGCTTGTGGTTACCCGGCTGGTTGGACGCTGTCAACAATAGCAGCAACTCGTTATTCCTAACGATTGGGCCCGGGGATTTCTTGGTTCACCACGCCATTGCCTTGGGTCTACACACAACTACACTGATTTTAGTGAAAGGCGCGTTAGACGCGCGTGGTTCCAAGTTGATGCCAGATAAGAAAGAATTCGGTTACAGTTTTCCCTGTGATGGTCCCGGCCGAGGCGGTACCTGCGACATCTCAGCTTGGGATGCCTTTTATTTAGCTGTTTTCTGGATGCTGAACACCATTGGATGGGTCACTTTTTACTGGCACTGGAAACACATAACCTTGTGGCAAGGCAACGCTGCTCAATTCAACGAATCTTCTACGTATTTAATGGGGTGGTTGAGGGATTATTTGTGGCTGAACTCCTCACAGCTTATCAATGGTTATAATCCCTTCGGTATGAACAGTTTATCTGTATGGGCATGGATGTTCCTATTTGGACATCTTGTGTGGGCTATTGGATTTATGTTTCCAATTTCTTGGCGCGGTTACTGGCAAGAACTCATCGAAACCCTAGCTTGGGCCCACGAACGAACACCCCTGGCAAATGTGATACGCTGGAAAGACAAGCCAGTTGCTCTCTCTATCGTTCAAGCAAGACTGGTGGGACTAGCCCACTTCTCTGTAGGTTACATATTTACCTACGCAGCTTTTCTAATCGCATCTACATCAGGTAAATTTGGCTAATTTTAGTTCGGTCGACTACCAAATCGCATATCTTCGCGTCAAACTTACCCCCCCCCCCCTTCCCTACTACCTCCTACACCCGAGCCGATTTTGAGACCGATTATTCACTTATCAATAATTAGAGGTAGAGGTTTATTACTTCTTCCCTAGTTATTGGTAAATAAATTTTCGGCCGCAAGTTCAATTTGTTTTATAGTAGTAATCCAATCCTGCTTACTGATTCATCAATTATGGCAAAGAAAAGTCTCATTGAGAAGGAGAAGAAAAGGGAAAAGTTAGTGAGGAAATATGAGGCTACCCGCCAATCTTTGAAAAGACGGATTAAAAGTAGTTTGCCAATTCAGGATAAGATAACTATTTCCAAAAGATTGCAATCTCTGCCGCGTAATAGTGCACCTGTTCGTCTCCGTAACCGGTGTTCCCTAACCGGACGACCCAGATCCAATTACCGAGACTTTGGCTTATCTAGACACGTACCTCGTGAAATGGCACACACTTGCTTGCTGCCCGGAGTGTCGAAATCAAGTTGGTAGGAAAAGTTTTTTTCCACTCATCTCACAAGTGATGTCTAATTCTCCGAAGTAGACAGTTCCTCTTGATCATATTCAATGTAATTATTAAAGAGATGTATAATAATTACATTGGAGGCATAAACTAAGCGGGGTAGAGCAGCTTGGTAGCTCGCAAGGCTCATAACCTTGAGGTCACAGGTTCAAATCCTGTCTCCGCAAAGTAAACCACCAATTGTTTATCTACGTCAGTGGTACGGTGCTTGGTCTCCGCCGCGAGCTCAGACTAATGAATTTCCCCCCCATGTCTCACCGATGGATCGGATATAGGTTTTCTCAGGCCAGAGATCAGGAAAGTCCAAGTCTTTCTACCAATTATTAGATTGGGGGTACTTGATGCCATACGGCGGAATGAGAATTACCCAATCATTATTTCTTCTTCTCTCCCTACCCCGTATACCTCCCCTTCCGAGCCTCTTCGTTGAATGGGGCATAAACCTATCTACCTGGAGATAGATAAATAGAATTATACTTGTATATCTAGATATACAAGTATAATTCGGGAACGTAGCTATTTCGTGCCTTAGATTAGACCTAGTCTCTTCTGTTTCATTAAATTCCAATATTATATTGCGATAAAAAAGAAGAAGCGGAAAAGACAGGACAGAAACTAACGACGTGCCCAACAGAACTCAAACTCAACCCAAATTTAATTCTGATCTGAGGCCCTCTTAACTCAGTGGTAGAGTAACGCCATGGTAAGGCGTAAGTCGTCGGTTCAAATCCGACAAAGGGCTGTCGTCCGAAATCCGAGGATCAAGCTGTCTCAGTTCTACGGAAACGCCCGGGTCTGCGTGGTCCCGACGCGGAGGAAAAAGTTGCGCTCCCCACTACTTCCGATGAAAAACTTACAGTTCTGCAAAGATGTAGTTATAACTTGGTGCGAAGTTATAACCAACTTCCTCAAAATTAAATTTCTTAGTCAAATCGTTTCGTTTTTTATCGCGATTTCCGGCTTAACTTGAGTAGTATCGCTACGCCGAGTAATGTGTCGCTCCTTACAATATGGAAAAATCAGGTGGATATAATTTCTAATGCCGGGAACTTTTTCGCTACTCCTATCTTGGGAATTGAATGCAGATTCTCAATATCAATATATATCGATATATATCTATCGATGTAACTATACCTATATATAAATTTCAATTTAAATAAGAAAATAGAAGAAAATTACATGACAATCTTTTCGCCGCTTATTTAGATAATTTCCCGTCACTAGCAGAAATTATTTGAGTCTTCGGCACTCTTATTTGTCATATCCCCCAATACTTGAATGCAATCTCGCCACTGGGTTTTGAAACAAAGAAGGAGCCACTTTGTCCGATGCCAAAATTTGTGACATATCCTCCACTCGGGGTTAAACTGCGGCACGCCGCTCCCCACTCCCGCTACTGGGGACCGAAAGAAAAGGCTTTCAATTTTTACCGTGGATTGGTAAAATAAGTATCGAAATAATTTCAGAAAGGGGATGGATACCACACATATATATTTACATATACATCTATCTATATCTATTTATATACATAATATAGATAGATATAGATAGATATAGATAGATGTAGCTCCTCACGCCGCTCTAGTATTTCTTCTCCCAGAGATTTATGGAAACGAATTTGTCTCCTGCTAGGTCGGATTCCCGAGGTACCGTCAGTGTGGCGGAGTGGTTAATAAAGTCTCGGAAGAAAAGAAAGGTCTACCCACTTCTCAAAAAACTGTGTAACAAACGAGATCAGCTCGGAATCAAGTAAGTAATAAAAAGGAGATGCCTAAAATTTCAAATTGGATGAAAAAGAAGTGATATAAAAAAGTATATTAAAAGAATCGGCTCGACGGAAACAGCAGGGGAAAGGGGGGGGAGTAGGAAACTAGAAGCGAGGCGAAAAAACGGTAAAGGGGTCGGAAAATTCCAAACTCCCGAGATTGAAAAATCTATCAGTCTCACTTTAGCGTAATAATTTCCAGGAGTATGCTGCCTCGGCAAATGACTTTCCGAAAGGACCAGTGTTGCAGCGGCCCATCTTACCGCGAAGGGACGGAACTACACCGCGTCGCAGCTCAGAGAAAAGAAAAGTAGGGGAACCCAGAAATGGTTTGAGGAGCTGAGTGAGGGAATGAATATGACCATTGCCATTGGAAAATCTTCCAAGGAACCGAAAGATTTATTTGATAGTATGGACGACTGGCTCAGAAGAGATCGCTTTGTCTTCGTGGGTTGGTCTGGCCTATTACTTTTCCCCACCGCTTACTTCGCCTTGGGCGGTTGGTTCACAGGTACAACCTTTGTCACTTCATGGTACACCCATGGATTAGCTAGTTCTTACTTGGAGGGATGTAATTTTCTGACTGCCGCGGTCTCGACTCCCGCTAACAGTTTGGCCCACTCCCTGCTTCTCCTGTGGGGCCCCGAAGCGCAAGGAGATTTCACCCGCTGGTGCCAGCTAGGAGGTTTATGGACTTTCGTCGCCCTTCACGGCTCTTTCGCTCTGATGGGTTTCATGTTACGCCAATTCGAACTTGCGAGGTCTGTGCAACTACGTCCCTACAACGCAATAGCTTCCTCCGCTCCAATTGCGGTTTTTGTATCCGTATTCTTGATTTACCCCTTAGGGCAATCTGGCTGGTTTTTCGCACCCAGTTTCGGCGTAGCCGCCATCTTCCGATTCATTCTATTTTTTCAAGGTTTTCATAATTGGACTCTGAATCCATTTCACATGATGGGGGTTGCGGGAGTCCTCGGTGCCGCCCTTTTGTGCGCCATCCACGGCGCTACAGTCGAAAATACTCTGTTTGAAGATGGTGATGGCGCCAACACATTCCGCGCGTTCAACCCGACTCAGTCTGAGGAGACTTATTCGATGGTAACCGCGAATCGTTTCTGGTCCCAAATATTCGGTGTTGCTTTCTCCAACAAACGTTGGTTACACTTCTTCATGTTATTCGTGCCAGTGACAGGTTTATGGATGAGTGCTATTGGAGTAGTTGGTCTCGCCCTAAATTTACGTGCGTACGACTTTGTCTCCCAAGAAATTCGCGCAGCAGAAGATCCCGAGTTCGAGACTTTTTATACAAAAAATATCTTACTAAACGAGGGTATCCGTGCCTGGATGGCAGCTCAGGATCAGCCCCACGAAAACCTTGTATTCCCCGAGGAGGTTTTACCCCGTGGAAACGCTCTTTAATGGAACCCTCTCGCTGGGTGGTCGCGATCAGGAAACCACAGGTTTCGCTTGGTGGGCTGGCAACGCCCGACTAATTAATCTATCTGGTAAATTGCTTGGCGCCCATGTAGCTCATGCTGGCCTGATTGTCTTCTGGGCCGGAGCTATGAATCTGTTTGAAGTGGCTCATTTCGTATCAGAGAAGCCTATGTATGAGCAGGGACTAATCCTACTTCCCCACCTGGCTACTCTGGGTTGGGGGGTGGGTCCCGGCGGGGAGGTGGTCGATACCTTTCCCTATTTCGTTTCCGGAGTACTCCATTTGATTTCCTCTGCAGTTTTGGGATTCGGGGGTATATATCATGCCCTCATTGGACCTGAAACTTTGGAGGAATCCTTTCCTTTCTTTGGCTATACTTGGAAAGATAAAAATAAGATGACCACAATTCTCGGTATTCATCTAATATTACTAAGTCTCGGAGCTTTTCTCTTAGTTTTCAAAGCACTCTATTTTGGAGGGTTGTATGACACATGGGCACCCGGGGGTGGAGACGTAAGAGAGATTACGAATCTTACCCTAAGTCCTAACGTTATCTTTAGCTATCTACTAAAATCTCCTTTTGGGGGGGAAGGATGGATTGCAAGTGTGGATAATCTCGAAGATATTATCGGGGGACATGTATGGCTGGGATCCATTTGTCTTTTCGGTGGACTTTGGCACATATTAACGAAACCGTTTGCCTGGGCTCGTCGCGCTTTCGTCTGGTCCGGGGAAGCTTACTCATCCTACAGTTTGGGAGCCCTTTCCATTTTTGGCTTTACCGCCTGCTGTTTCGTCTGGTTTAACAACACGGCATATCCCAGCGAATTTTATGGTCCCACCGGTCCAGAAGCTTCTCAGGCCCAAGCTTTTACTTTTCTCGTCAGGGACCAACGTCTCGGTGCCAACATAGGTTCCGCCCAGGGACCTACTGGGTTGGGTAAATATCTGATGCGTTCCCCCACGGGAGAAATTATTTTCGGAGGTGAAACCATGCGATTCTGGGATCTTCGTGCTCCTTGGTTAGAGCCTTTAAGGGGTCCCAACGGTTTAGATCTCGGTAAATTGAAGGGGGATATACAACCATGGCAGGAACGACGATCCGCGGAGTATATGACTCATGCCCCCCTGGGCTCCCTAAACTCCGTAGGTGGAGTAGCTACTGAGATCAACGCTGTGAACTACGTATCTCCCCGGAGTTGGTTAGCTACTTCCCACTTCGTTCTAGGATTCTTTTTTTTCGTGGGTCATTTATGGCACGCGGGTAGGGCTCGCGCAGCCGCAGCCGGGTTTGAGAAGGGAATTGACCGCGATACCGAACCCGTTCTTTCCATGACACCCCTTAATTGAAACTCGAAGACATATGTTGAGATGACGGAAAAATGGAGGAAAAAAGTATTCACTTCTTGCTTCTTTTTTGCTAGCAAACCAATATCCAATAAGTCTACGTTTTCACATCAGTGCCGGACTCGTCACATCCAGGCAAACTCTATCTATCTATTCAAATAGATAGATAGATGTAATCTTATTACCTAGTGATAGATAATACCAAGTTCTCCCCAGTTTGATGGGAGAGAGAAAGATATTTTATAAGACTAGTAATAACTGTCGCTCCTTCCGCCCAGTATTATTTGACACAAATAGTAGGAGAGAGAGGGATTCGAACCCTCGATGGCGTTTCGTCGCCACGCCAGTTTTCAAGACTGGAGCCTTAAACCGCTCGACCATCTCTCCCTGACGGGGCATATTTCTCACCCGATATGATACTTGGAGGTATCAATCACGTTTTTTAGGCACTTCTGGTGGGAGGTAAATGAAGAGGTCATCAATATCTATTTATATATATAGATTTTGATAGATATCTCTTCTCCCCTCACCGAGATTTCTCCATACCGTCAAAGATACGGAATGGGAATAGTTATGGCCGTGGAGTTGTTGCAGATAATCGTCCCAAACGTTGGAATTCAAACCAATTAAAACTCAACGAGTACCTTATGAACCTTGAGGTAGTTAGTGGCGAAGAGGAGGTATTCGCGCCCCGCCGACGGAGTAAGTCGTGGCGAGGCGAGAGTTCCGTCGGATGAGGATTGGATGGTACGAACAACTTATTTATTATGTGGAAACAATCAGAATTATGACTATCGCGTTCCAATTGGCTTTATTTGGATTAATTGCCATCTCATTCCTACTAATTGTGGGTGTCCCCGTCGCGTTCGCATCCCCAGGTGGCTGGTCCAGCAGCAAAAATATTGTCTTCTCAGGGGCTTCATTATGGATTGGATCAGTTTCTCTGGTAGGTATACCCAACTCTTTCATCTCCTAAATATTTGTTGTTTTGGTTCCTCCTCTCGTAATTCACCGTTACGAGTGGAGACGCCAAATAAAGGAGACTGACATGCGTAGATGTAGATAAGAGGCTACAACAAAAAGTTCATTTCAACAGCTGAGGGAAGCGAGGAGATACGCAAGGTCCTCCCGATAAATTCAGTTTTTCACGTATAAACTAAATACCTATGCGAGTTTCTCGAAAATTGAAGAACTATTCCAATGTTAAAATGAAATAGCAAATTATGCGGATATAGTTGAATGGTAAAATATCTCTTTGCCAAGGAGATGACGCGGGTTCGATTCCCGCTATCCGCCTATCCCTTATAGAATAAGGAGGTTACGTCATATATCTACAAATACGCATAGAAATTTTTACAGAATTCTCTAGTTCTTTCAAGGGGAAAGGGGAGGAGCAGGTAGTATAAGGGAGAAACAAAATTTTGTTTTTTCTTGAATTTAATGAAATGTTGGGATGAAACAATTTCGTCTCTGTCGAGGTAGCCGTTTCGCTAACAAATGCATGTCGTAGGTTAATTGTGTGGGGGGGGGGGGGCCAGCTACTTGCTAACGCTTCTGCCGGATAGTATACTTATTACTAATAGAATTGCCAGACATCTAGAATCGCTCGCTATACGTTGATGACATAATCATCACATATGCCACTCGCTACCGAACATTCCGAACCGTATCGGTGCCTCTTTCTTGCCCCCGCATCAGCGCTGCTCGCTGATAGTTAACGAAGGGCGATATAGTCAAGCGGTAAGACGGAGGACTGCAAATCCTTAATTCCCCAGTTCGAATCTGGGTGTCGCCTAACAGGAAAATCTTTATTTGTATGAAGATAGAGAACTATATTTATTTAGTTTACTTGGATTTATTAATTTGGGTAGTTTTACCGGGGATCGTTTGCTGCGCCGAAATCGGATACATGTCGAGGTGCTCTATAGCATGTTATAGCCTATCACATTTCATGTGTCTCGATGCGTCATGCATAAACAATCCCAGTTGAGTATATCACTAGTTGATAACCCGAAAGTCCAAATCACCAAAATGTTTGGAGAGGCAAACATCAACCAGTACCATTGAAAAAGATATATACATATATATATATATATATAGGTTTCCACATACTCAGTACCCCTTGTTATTGGAGTATGCTATCAAGCAGGCGTCTGCTCCTCACCAGCAACTCGTCTCAAGCTTCTCCAAGCTTTGCCTTGCATTTGGACTTAGATAAGTAATTAGCAATTAATAAAAATCGAGAGAGTGAATAGATAGGAATTACAACTACGGATTTAGTTACTATAGCTTGGGCTGCCCTGACGGTGATTTCTACATCTTCTCTCTCACCTGTAGTTCGGGGAAGAAGCGGATTGCGACAAGCGGTTAACCAACCAGGTCTCCACTGGTCCGATTCGGGGGATACGCGTCGCTGTGGCGAGACCACCAATTCGTGTTTCCCCCGCCCCACATTTCGTTTCTGAGTGAAAAAGCCCGATGCAGCCGCCTCCTACTTAATTGATTTCTTCCATTCGTAATTTTGGAAATTAAAATAACAAATTGGATGAATTTGGTAATCTAGCAGACTGCTTCTTCTTTTTCCCGCCATCGTAGGGAACCTATCCCGGTTGTTGCTAGTTGATCCCGTCGCTAATTCAAACTTCAAATTTTTTGTCTGATGTTGCGGCTGCGCCCGGAATAAAAAGCGGGAAATGAATATACGCCTGACATACACTTGAGATCAGACTTCCGGTTCGGGTACTTCACTTCGTTTTGCTTGGTTTGCTTAGATTGATTCATCTCCCTTAGACGGCAAAAGAGTAAATCCGGGTGCTCCAGCCCAATACCTAAAATTAATCATTGGGTAGAACCCAGTTTTGTAACAAGCAAGGGTAACTTAATAGAAATAGAAATTGATAGATCATTTTTTTGATCTATCAATTTTGGGCAATTCTATTCAGGGGTGATGCGTGGTACGTGGTAGGTAGAAGAATAAGAGCGAGGGAAAAAGGCATAGATTTCAATCGGCGTAAAGAGAGATAATCGGGGAAGAGTGCTAAGTTGGCAGTAAGTTGCTACCAGCAGCAACCGGGTAGCATGAAAACTTCGTCCGGAATAAAAAAAGTGACAGTTTGCATATCGCTCCGTTTTGCAGCGAGCAAACAGTGTCCCCTGCTTTTCCTCTTCTGATTCGCTCTTGCATATGAAGATTTATTAGCAGATAGATAGTCGTTACCAATTACTAGTTACTCTGAGCGGCCGTTTGGATGTAGAGAATAAGTAGAAAAGCTGTTGGAATTGGAATAAAAAGTGCGGTGGCTACGAACGCGAGAATATTTACTTCCGTATTGGTAGTTCAAATCGTCAATTGGGAAATAGCTCGAGTGGGTTTCATTGGAAAAAACTCTCGGACTCCATTATGAACCATCTAGTTTTAATTAGTCGGGTCGACCGAATCCCTGGTTAGTCACAGATAAATGAAAAAAAAAATATCGAAGTCGAATCTTCGATATCGATTACATAGTATATCATGAAATGAAATCTCGAGAATACCTATTCCTTGTTTTTGCGCAGTAGCAGCCTACTCCTGACGCCTCCGCTTCGGATTAATTGATTTACCGCTATAACTTATTTACTCTAATTAAAAGATATAATAAAATTTATTTGAACGATTAGTCTAATCCCAATCTAAACTGTTGGAAGAAATTGGTTCCCCCGTTACTTGCTTGCTAGTTTTTCCGGATTGACAGTTGGTAGGGAATACCCTTATTCTACCAAAAGGTAATCAGGCCCCCATCGTCTAGAGGCCCAGGACACCTCCCTTTCACGGAGGCGACGGGGATTCGAATTCCCCTGGGGGTATTCATCTTCTGGAAAGATCATCGATCATATCATATTGATGAAATGTATTCCTATTTTCTTGTCGATTCCTACCCAATAATAGGGCTCAGCTTCGACTTGTCAAAAGTCGTTAACTCGATGAGGCGAAACCAAAGCGTTCACAAATCAAATTATGGGTCGATGCTCGAGTGGTTAATGGGGACGGACTGTAAATCCGCTGGCAACGCCTACGCTGGTTCGAATCCAGCTCGACCCAAGTACGAGGCTGCAGATTGAACCTCGAACTGGCGCATCTCATTAGAGTTTATCGGGATTGACGGGTCTCGAACCCGCAACTTCCGCCTTGACAGGGCGGTGCTCTAACCAATTGAACTACAACCCCAACAATTAATTTGAATTGAGTCTATGTATGAATTGCCTCAGAGTCAACGCTGAGTCGGCGATCTTTTTTACTTTCTTCGGGTGGGGGGGTGTCCCCGCTTCGACGGATAGTTGCAAGGAGTAACCAGATCTATCTACCATTAGATCGGTAACGATTTTTACACAGGTGTGAAATGTTTCCGAAACCTAACTCTTCATTTAGCGAGTAGCTTCTTTTTGTATATTTGAGCTAAGCTTGAAGTGGCTGGTGACACGAATTTGTTACCGACGGGAAGAGGAACATCCGTATGTTTCTTCAAGCTTTTCTGGTAATCGAAATTTCCGGTGTGATATAATTGCCAAACCTACTTCACCGCTACGTATCTCTCAGTTTCATCTCTCATCGACCGTTACCTCGGTTTCGGATGCGTAAGTATTTCGACCAGTTTTGATAAAAAATGATTTGCTTAATCAAGAGGTACATAGGTTTACAAAATCTGGATCGCACAGACGTCTTTTGCTCACAGCTTATGAAAAAGATTTAATAACTTTATAGTTTTCTCCACACTTCTTTGTTTACTCATCGCCATATTTTCATCCGCAAATGGTTTTGGATAAAAGAAAAACAGAGAATAAATTGATTTCAAACTATTAGGAGGAAATAGAAATATGCCCGTACTACCAGAACTTGCACAAATTCAATTTGAAGGGTTTAACCGATTTGTTCACGAAAGATTGCTTGAGGAACTTGAAAATTTTCCGAAAATTGAAGATACAGATAGGGAAGTTGAATTCTGACCTATTAGTGAACGGTACCAATTGACGAAACCCCCAATCGAAGAGAGAGATGCCGCGTATCAATGTGTCACATACTCATCCGATCCATATGTACCAGTTTAATTGATTCGTAGCGAAGATGGGGTGGTGCAAGAAGAAGACGTGCGGACCGGATCTATTCCCTGGATGAATCCCAAAGGGACGTTCATTATCAATGGGGTTGCCAGAGTTTTAGTCAATCAAATTTTGAGAAGTCCCGGTATTTATCACAGCCGGGAATCCGATCAAAAAGGAGTTTCCGCGTATACTAGCACTGCAATTTCGGATCGGGGAGGGAGATTCAAATTAGAAATGGATAGGAAAGAAAAAATTTGGGTTCGCATTAGCAGGAAGAAAAAGATATCCATTTCGATCTTATTAATAGCTATGGGGTTAAGCGGAAGAGATATTTCGAAAAATGTTCGTTACCCCAAGATTTTCTCAAATATGTTGAAGAGGCAAGGAGGGGCCGTCGAATCGTCGGAGGATGCTATAGCAGAACTTTACAAACACCTGTACTCTGCCACAGACGCGGATATCTCATTTTCAGAATCTATATTCAAGGAGTTATAGAAGAGGTTTTCTCAGCATAGATGCGAGTTAGGGCGGATTGGTCGGCGAAACCTAAACATCAAACTAGCTCTTGATGTACCTGAAACGGAACATTTTTTGCTACCCCAAGACATATTAGCAGCCGCAGATCACTCAATAGAAATCAGCTACGGAATAGGCAACCTCGACGACATAGATCACTTGAAAAATCGACGTGTTCGATCCGTAGCGGATTCGCCTCAAGAACAATTGAAACTGGCCCTAAACCGTTTGGAGAATTCGATTCGACAAAATCTCTCTAGGGCTGTTAGGCGCAGACGCGCGATAACGCCCCGGGGATTAGTCACGCCTGCACCAGTAATAGCAACTTCCAAAGAATTTTCTGGATCACACCCCCTATCACAATTTCTAGACCAAACTAACCCATTGTCGGAGATGGTTCATAAGCGAAGATTAAGCTCCGTAGGTCCCGGCGGGTTGACACGCCGAACCGCCAGTTTCCAAGCTAGAGATATTCATTTTAGTCATTATGGCCGTATCTGTCCGATCGAAACATCGGAAGGCATGAATGCTGGCCTTATTTCATCACTAGCTATTCAGGCAGAGATTGGCAATTCCGGCTCCTTGCAGAGCCCGTACCTTGAAATGTCGGAATCATCCGAAAAGGAGCAATTAATCGACTCATCTCCCACCGAAGATGACTGCTACCGAATAGCAACTGAGAATTCGTTAATATCCCAATGGAGAACTGGAGAGAGGGAACTCATACCGGTTCGATATCAACAGGAATTTCTCAGCGTCCTTTGGGAACAAGTTGATTTCCGAAGCATTCATCCCTTACATCATTTCTCTATCGGAGCTTCTCTTATTCCATTCATTGAGCATAATGATGCGAACTGCGCCTTAACGGGTTCTACCACGCAACGTCAAGCGGTTCCACTGGTTAATCCCGAAAGGTGCTTCGTAGGGACCGGGTTAGAGAGTTAAGTAGCTTCAGATTCAGGAAGTGTAGTTGTATCCGGACGAGAAGGATAAATCCAATATATTGATGGTAATACAATTGAACTATCATCAATCGATGAAGCAATAAGCAGTGACGCGGTTTCACGTGTTATAAGCAGTGAGTTAAGAATATATGAGCGTTCCAACGGTAATACCTGTATACACCAAAAGTCTACGGTTTCAACGGGAGAATTACCGAAACGCGGGGAAGTCGTCGCGGATGGGGCAGCAACCGCCAGGGGGGAATCAGCTTTAGGTAGAAATATCCTAGTGGCCTACATGCCGTGGGAGGGATACAATTTTGAAGATGCGGTGTTGATTAGTGAACGCCCAATATACGAAGATATCTCCACATCTTTTCACATTGAAAGACACGAAGTTGAAGTTCGCGTAACAAATCAGGGTCCTGAAAAGGTTACCAAGCAGATACCTCAGTTGGATAGTCATACGCTTCGACACTTAGACGATAATGGGCTCGTAGAATCGGGATCTTGGGTAGAGGCGGGAGATGCTTTGGTGGGTAAACCAACGCCCCAAGAGGGGGCAGATTCATCACGTGCTCCAGAGGGGAGATCATTACAAGCCACTTCTGGTATACAACTAGTTAACGCAAGAGAAAGCTGTCTCAAAGTTCCGATTGGTGGAAGAGGTCGAGTCACTGACGTCAGGTGGGTCTACCCCGAAGATGACACCTCGAACGATTCAGAAGTTACTCATATTTATATACTGCAGAAGCGTAAGATACAAGTAGGTGATAAGGTAGCTGGTAGACATGGAAATAAAGGTATTGCGTCAAAAGTATTACCCAGACAGGATATGCCTTATTTGCAAAATGGTACACCAGTCGATACGGTATTAAGTCCTTTAGGAGTACCTTCATGAATGAATGTGGGGCAGATTTTCGAATGCCTACTTGGGTTAGCCGGGGAGTTTTCGGAAACCCATTACCGTGTAGTACCCTTCGATGAGAGATACGAACGGGAAGCCTCTAGAAAACTAGTATTTTCAGAACCTTGTAGAGCAAGTGCAAGTACTCGTAATCCGTGGTTATTTGAACCCGATCACCCCGGAAAGAGCCGATTGATCGATGGACGAACGGGTGATCCCTTCATGCAACCCATTACAACCGGAAAAGCTTATATGACGAAATTGATTCATCAGGTGGACGATAAAATTCATGCACGATCGAGCGGACCTTACGCACTTGTTACGCAGCAACCTCTCAAGGGGAGATCCAGACGGGGAGGACAGCGGGTTGGAGAAATGGAAGTCTGGGCTTTGGAGGGTTTTGGCGTGTCTTACACTTCGCAAGAAATGCTTACAACTAAATCAGATCATATTCAGGCTCGTTACAAGGTACCTAGTGCAATTATGACCGGAAAACCTGTTTACAAAACCAATACCGTTCCAGAGTCTTTCCGATTGCCAGTTCGAGAGTTACGTCGCATGGGTCTAAATCTGGAGCACAACTTTATAATTGAAGAAGATTTGGAGAGGGAGAGTGAAAATATTTGATATCCAATTGAAACTTCTTTCATGAATAATCAATCAAAACTTTTTCTATTACGATTCATCGAGCTAATTATCAGCAGCTTCGAATTGGACTGGCTTCCCCCGAGCAGATTCGCGGTTGGGCTGAGAGGGAGTTACCCAACGGAGACGTCGTCGGGCAAGTTGATTAACCTTATACGTTGCATCACAAGACTCATAAACCAGAGAGAGATGGCTCATTTCGTGAAAGGATACTCGGGCCCATAAAAAGCGGCGTTCGCGCATGTGGAAACTATCGATCTGCCGGTAGCGAAGAGGAGTATTCCAATTTTTGCAAACATTGCGGAGTTGAGTTTACCGACTCCCGGGTTCGAAGATACCGAATGGGATACATTAAACTTGCATGTCCGGTAACCCATGTGTGGTTTTCAAAACGAATCCCTAGTTATATTGCAAATCCACTTGCCAAACCTCTTAAAGAACCAGAAAGCCCAGTATATCGCGATGCGTGACTCGATTGTATGTGTTGATCATTACGGATTGGCTATAAGCTGTCATCCCATGCAAAAGTGGGAAGCCTCTGACCGACATGTCTCTCGCGTCGATCGAGGAATATTGTCTAACTCGGGATAAAAACTGTCGCGTACAGAATGGGGACCCCCTCCATGGTTAATTCTTAGTGAAAAATCCAGCGATTGGGCTTCGTCATAATTTTTCTTATTTCAGTTGATAGGATAAAATTCAAGTGCTTTTCAACACAATCCTCTGGTTTCATTTCCCCCCCCCCCTCCTCCCTTTCAGAAAAAACTTTCCAAATAGTATTTTCTATACATGGTTATGAAAATTCAATCGTCGCGTCGATTTCTCTACCAAATTAAATTAGTAGCCATCGAAGTGGAGTGGAAACCCAAAGAGGGAAGTGATCGCATCGGGAACAAGGGAAATACCTCCAGGCTACGACTAAATTGGGAAAGAAATGTCGGAGGAGGAAACTACTTCTTTCCCGGTAGATCGCCCAATATGGAGGGTCCGAGACTACTCGAGAAAGACAAGTTGAAACCCGAGTAATGAGCAACTACTTCATCTTCAATGAGACGGTATTACTGCGTCTCGAAGACGTCAAATTGTTTCAACTTTACGCCTAGTTATTTGAGCCGGATGAGAGGAAACATTCGTGTCCGATTCTAAGGGGGGGGGGGCACCGCCCGACCTATCCCAATCTTTTTCTTGCTAGGCCCGTGGCCGAAAGGCCCAACCTATTGAGATTGCGGGGTTTGTTCAATTACGAAGACCGATCCTGGAGAAATATGCTTCCCACCTCCTTTTCCACTCGAAATTATGAAACGCTTCGAGGGAACGAAATTGCCACTGGGGGAGATGCCGTCAAAAAAGGATTAACTAGTTTGGATCTGCAAAGTGTTATGGATCGTGCACATTTGGAGTGGCAGGCGCCAGCAAAGCAAAAGCCTGTTGGGAATGAATGGGAAGACCGAACAATTCAAAGAAGGAAAGATCTTTTGGTCAGGCGGATGAAATTAGCCAAGGATTTCTTACGGACGAATCTAAAACCGGAATGGATGGTTTTAGATCTCCTGCCGGTTCTTCCACCTGAATTGAGACCAATAGTTGAATTGTATGAAGGCGAATTAGTTACTTCCGATCTTAATGAACTTTACAGAAAGGTAATTCATCGAAATAATACTCTTGCTGAATTCTTATCGGGGAGTGAATTCACGCCGGAGGGACTAATCGTTTGTCAGAAAAGACTTATTCAAGAAGCCGTAGACGCTCCCATTGATAATGGTATACGTGGGCAACCAATGAGGGATATCAATAACAGACCCTACAAGTCATCTTCAGAGGTTATTGAGGGCAAAGAAGGACGATTTCGTGAAAATTTGCTTGGAAAACGGGTTGACTACTCGGGTCGTTTCGTTATTGTCGTAGGCCCATCTCTTTCATTGCATCAATGTGGATTACCCCGAGAAATGTCAATCGAACCTTTCCAAGTATTTGTAATTCGTAACTTGATCGGATGACATCTAGCTTGTAACCTACGAGCGGCTAAAAGTATGATACGAAAAGAAGATCCCATTATATGGGAAGTTCTTCGGGAAGTTATGCGGGGTCACCCCATACTGCTGAATCGAGCACCTACTTTGCATAGGCTGGGTATACAGGCATTTCAACCCATTTTAATAGAAGGACGTGCTATCCGTTTGCATCCATTGGTTCGTGGGGGGTTTAACGCAGATTTCGACGGAGATCAGATGGCTGTTCATGTGCCCCTATCTCTCGAAGCTCAGATTGAAGCTCGTCTTCCGATGTTTTCACACATAAATTTGTTATCCCCTGCTACGGGCGATTCTGTATCTGTCCCGAGTCAAGACATGCTTCTCGGTCTCTACGTACTAACAATTGAGAACAGGCAAGGAATCTATGGAAACAGACATTCCGTTTTCTTGGGAGGGGGTGACGTCCACCCTGCCGGAATGCCCTGTTTCGGTAGTTACTACGACATACTCAGGGCCAAGGAATCGAATCAAATTGATTTCTGTAGTTTCTTGTGGCTTCGATGGGAAACTAATTTGAAAATAATTAGTTCGAAAATTCGTGAATTACCTGTTGAATCTCAATATGAATCCTTGGGAACCTCTCTTCACTCCTATGACAATTACCGGATTAGAAAGTGTAGGAAGGGATATATTTCAAGTATATATGTACTTACCACGGCTGGTCGCATTTTGTTTAATCAGCAATTAAGGGAAGCGATGCAGGGTGTGTCGAAAGCCTCTTCGTGTGCTATTTCGTCCGTACCGGATATGGTAACACGAGACGAAATGCCTATACCTAACCGCAAAAATGAAGAATGAAAAATCTTTTATATATAAATATATTTAGTAAATATTTACTAAATATTTATTAAATCGCTTAATTTCAAATTACTGATTAATAGATGTCGCAGCATAAAAAGATATATAAGGTGAGGTTTTTATAATGACGGATCGAACTGAATTGCCGTTCTGCAATAAAACAATGGATAGAATTGCGATGAGGCGACTCATCGGCAAGTTAGTCGTTTGTTTTGGAATTGCATCTACAACAAATATTTCGGATCAAGTTAAGATTTTGGGTTTTCAGCAAGCTACCAAAGCATCTGTTTCGTTGGGCATCGACGACCTCCTAGCAGTACCATCCAGAGGATGGCTTGTACAAGACGCTGAGAAATAAGGTTACGTTTCGGAGCAGCATTATCGTTATGGAAGTCCGCATGCCGTAGAGAAATTACGTCAATCAATTGAAGCCTGGTACGCTACAAGCGAATGTCCGAAACGAGAAATGAATCCAAGCTTCAAAATGATCGATCCTTTAAATCCAGTCCACATGATGTCTTTTTCGGGGGCCCGGGGAAGTATATCCCAAGTTCATCAGTTGCTTGGCATGAGGGGATTGATGTCGGATCCCCGGGGACAAGTAATTGATCTACCCATTCGAAGAAACCTTCGCGAAGGCCTATCCCTGACGGAATATATCACTTCTCGCTATGGTGCCCGCAAAGGGGTTGTGGATACCGCCGTTCGAACCTCCGACGCCGGATACCCGACACGCAGACTCGTCGAAGTGGTCCAACATATTGCTGTACGCAAAAAGGATTGCGAAACTACCAGAAGCATTGCTTTGCTGAATATCGCCGAAGAGAAACGAGAATCTATTAGAGCAGTATCATATCAAAAATTGATTGGACGTGTGCTGGCAGGTAACGTCTATTGGGGTATTAGATGTATTGCCACCCGTAATCAAGATATCAGTGATGGACTGGCTAGTAACTCGGTAGCATCGGCACAGCCAATATATGTGAGATCTCCTTTGACGCGTAAAAGCATTTTCCGGATTTGTCAGTGGCGTTACGGTCGGAGTCTTGCTCATTACGATTTAGTGGAATTAGGGGAAGCTGTTGGTATCATTGCGGGTCAATCCATTGGAGAACCGGGAACTCAATCAACATCGAGAACTTTTCATACAGGTGGGGTGTTTACGGGCGATATCGCAGAATACGTACGAATTCCGTTTAATGGGCTTATTAACTCCGACGGGAGGCTGGTTTATCCCACACGTACGCGGCATGGGCATCCTGCTTGGATGTGTCGAAATGATTTATCCGTTGTTATCAGGAGTTGTGGCGCTATACACGACTTTGTCGTCCCAGCCCAAAGTCTACTTACGATTCGAAACGGTCAGTATGTCGAAGCACAGCAAATCATCGCGGAAGTACGAGCCAAGGAGTTTCCCCTTAAGGAACGTATCCAAAAAGCTATCTATCCAAATTTAAAAGGAGAAATTCACTGGAGTAAATTTGTGTGGCACGTCCGCGATTGCGTAGGCAATCCCATTCGTGTCGTACGCGAGGCGGGCCATATCCGGATTCTTTCAGGAGCTTATAGCGATTCCGACGAAAGCTATTTGTTTCATAGAGATCGCGATAGAGTCGGTATCAAACCCAACTCGGTCGGGGGGAGGTGCGACTACTTTGAAGGAGTTGGCGAAGAAGAAGTTGATGCCGCCAACTGCGAAGGTTCGCGAAAAAGTATCCGAGAATTTGGAATCGATCCAAAATGTTTTTTAAATTGGTCGAAACCTCCAACATCTAACTACGTCCTATCTAATATTAAAGTGGAGCGGTCCGAAAAAACTGAATCTGTTTCCCTGTTGTTGGAGAGACAACAAGGAAATTTTAGCGAATCACGTTTTGCAAATATTGATGTTCAATTAAACAGCATTTTGGATGGAAGTGATATCCTTGCCATCTACGAAAAATTCGAGTATCAAACTGGTGTTTCGGGGGTTGTAAGATATGGTACCATAGAAGTTGAACCCATTGATAGAAATAGATTCCCTTTTGGCGGTAGGACGGAAAAAGAGACTTCCGGCTCGTGGTATAGAGTAGTCGGGGGAGGCAATTTCTTTCTAATTCCCGAGGAGGTTTATACTATATATGAACCTCCAGCATCTATTCTGGTAACAAACAATACTATTGCAGAAGAAGGCACACGAATAACTGATGCCGTTAGTAGTAAAGTAGGTGGACTAATCCGAATCGAAAAGACATTAGCAAACAGTATCGTGGTAAGAGTATTACCCGGATATATTCACAACCCAGAGAAGGCAACTAGTATACAGAGACAAAATATTAATATAGTAAAGTCAGGTAATATGATTCTTAGTGGAATCAAAACCAGGGGTTGGGTTTACCTACAATCGGTTACACTTCACAGGAGAAGAAAGACCTCCGTCCTGGTAAGGCCAGTTGTCAAATACGATATATCTAGCGATTTTTTGTCGCAAGGAGTCTTCTGTGCTGATAAGCCGAAAACACAGAAATGCACGAAAGCCGAAACCCTTCTATGTATCTCTCATAGAAATGGTGAGGAAATCAAAATGATTAGTCACATGACTCTTCCATTAATTCGAATTTTTTTAATGGCTGGGTGGCGGAGACACTTCCACGGGAACCCCTCCAGGAGAAGGAATTTTCTATCCCTCACCAGTGTGCGAATCAATAATCTTCTTAGTACTTTTCTTCAGGTTAATTCGGTGGTGTGTCCCCCCGCACGGAGGCTCCGAGTGAGTCAGACTTCCCAAAAATTGGTGTCTGCTGACAAGCCCTTTCCCGCCCGAGTCAATTTATCCAACGACGGCAATGATTTAGCTCCCAAATATCGGAGCATTACTGTTCATTCTGTGCCAGAACGTGGTATATCTTTACTAACTCTGTCATCGTTTGACTTTCATCGTACCAATTACTTCGCCGATTCAAGCAGTAGTAGCTACGAGAAAGGAGTTGGAAAATACTTCCCCCGGTCAGAATCGGGTATAGGCGGCCCGCACGGGAGTCCGAAAAACGTTTCATTCAGCTCCAAATATGAATCTTTTTCGGAAAAGTACCCGAATCTAAATATTGGAGAGAGGTCAGTTAAATTTGAAAGATCGAGCTTCACTTGTTATCAATTAAATTTCGAAGAGGTAGGTCTATTGGGGACTTCATACGCAATTTCCCATTTTTCGGCTACCTCCCATTTGGCACTGAGTGGCAAAGCTTCCCTCTTCAGAAATTGTTTGATTGATTATTCGACAGATACGTATTCAACAGATACGCCGGACCACCGACATCGGTATTTAATTGATGAAACCAAATTAACATTGAGATGTGCCATAAATCCTTTTTTTAATAGATTTTTATTGGGAAAGCCAATTCGTCCGACACCAAAACTGTTTAGTCGGGGAATCCTATTAATTAATCCGGGACTATTAATCAACGAAAGTCGATATTTTTTTAGAGGTAATGTATTTCTCCAGTCCGGTCAGGTCGTAGCCATTCACCGAGATTACTTACTAGTCAGAACTGGTAGGACCCTGCTGGCGACCCGGGGAGCAATTCCCCACAAGATATCTGGAGATATCATTGGGGAGGGAGATACATCAATAACATTACCATACGATAGATTGAAATCTGGAGACATTACTCAGGGTCTTCCGAAGGTTGAGCAGCTGCTGGAGTCTCGTTCCGTCGCTTCTATTCCAGCAAGAATCGAAGATCTTTTTGGGAGATGGAATCGGGGTATTACGAGATTAATTGGGAACCTATGGAGCCATTTTCTAAGTGCCGGAACAAGTATGGAACGCTGCCAACTAATTTTAATTAATGAAATTCGGGAAGTTTACGAATCTCAGGGGGTACAAATATCCGACAAACATCTAGAAATTATTATTTGGCAACTGACATCGAGGGTTGTAGCGTCGGAAGACGGAATAACCAGCGTCTTCCTTCCCGGGGAGCTTGTTGAGTTGTCACAGGCGGAACGGATGAATCGCGTATCAAAGAGACCGATTTTCTATGAACCTATTATACTGGGAATGACAAAGGCATCCCTTAATACTACTAGTTTTCTATCAGAGGCGAGTCTTCAAGAAACTACGCGAGTATTGGCCAAAGCTGCTCTCCGCGGTCGAATCGATCGGTTGAAAGGATTGAAGGAAAACGTTATTCTTGGTGACGTCGTCCCTGTTGGAACAGGTAGTCCGGAAATTGTTTGCCAACTAGAAGTGAGTAAACGGAAGGGGTTTCATTCGGCAATAGATAGGAATAGCAAGAACCCAAATTGGCAAACAAGATATGATCTACATGGTTACCGCGACAAGCAAAATATCGACCCCAATCTATTCATTCATAAGGGATTGAGCCGATCTCTCCCTTATCTTAATATTGAGATAACATAAGGGGTTACCCAGTACTAAATGAAATTTTCGCGCGTTTCAACCCGCAAAATTGATCACCAGATTGTAATAATTTACCAAATTTAGTTAAAATGAAACAAATTTACAGCTTTCTATACCTGAGGGGAAGATGCAACAGAAAAATCGGAATATTGAGTTAGAAGGGATGATGGCAGCGGGAATCCACTTCGGTCACCAAACCCAGAAATGGAATCCCAGGATGTCACCTTACATATTTGCAGAACGGAAGGGTGTTCATATCCTCGATCTAACTCAGACTGCTCGTCTTTCATCTGAAGCTTGTGATTCGGTATTTGATGCAGCAGCGGAGGGAAAGGAATTCCCAACGGTTGGTACAAAACATCAAGTAGCTGATTTGATAGCATCAGCCGCAACGAGATCTCAATGTCATTATGTGAATGAAAAATGGTTAGGCGGTACGTCGACAAATTGGTTCACTACAGAGATGCGTCTTCGTAGGTTTCAATACTTACAAAACGGAGAAGATACAGGAGGGTTCGACTGACTTCCGAAGCAAGAGGCGGCGATTTTGAGGGGATAACTATTTAAACCGAGAAAGTGTCTAGGCGGAATTCAATATATGTCAGATTTACCCGATATTGCGACAATTACTGATCAACACGAATAATCTATCGCCCCTAAGGAATGTATCACTCTAGGTATTCCCACAATTTGTGTCGTCGATACAGATTGTGATCCGGATCTTGTAGATATCCCAATCCCCGGTAATGACGACGCGCGACCTTCAATCCGATGGATATTGGACAAACCAACATTAGCTATTTGCGAAGGTCGTTCGAACTCAAAGTTCTCCGAGGTAAATTAACAGGTGGCAGGGCTGAGAATTGCTTCGAGAACTTGTAACGAAATAGTGAGGGGTTTATGCCATAATTGGGGATATCGCCTAATTCCACTAGGAAGTAACTTGCTTCTGCTATTTCAGAATAAGTAATTTGGAGCGATCACCTCAAATATTTTAGATAAATTTATCTATTGAGAGGGGGGTATTACGCACATTGAGCAACTCCGAATTTATGAGATTGATTATCTGTATCAAGTATCGACTGTAGAAGTAGGCTAACACTCTTATTGGCAAATAGGAGATTTCCAAGTTCATGCACAGGTTCTTGTAACTCCCCGGGTCGTTATCGCCTTGTTGCTGGCCCCACCTATTGTAGCCACCAGGAATCTGCAAGTCGTACCGACTGGCAGCCAGAATTTCATCGAATATGTTCTTGAATCTATTAGGGATTTAACTAGGACCCAGATGGGGGAAGAGGAATACCGTCCCTGGGTTCCATTTATTGGAACGATGTTTTCACCCATTTTTGTTTCCAACCGGTCTGGTGCTCCGTTTCCTTGGCGAATCGTTCAGTTACCTCATGGAGAGTTGGCTGCACCTACCAACGATATCAACACTACTGTTGCGTCAGCCTTGCTTACATCGGTAGCACATTCCTACGCAGGTTTACACAAGAAAGGTTTTGGTTATTTCGGTAAGTATATTCAGCCAACTCCGGTACTACTACCTATTAACATTTCGGAAGATTCTACCAAACCCCCATCACTTAGTTTCCGATTGTTTGGAAATATTTTGGCTGACGAGTTGGTAGTAGCTGTTCCCGTCTCCCTAGTACCTCCAATTGTTCCTGTACCCACGACGCTTTTGGGATTATTTACAAGTGCCACACAGGCTTTGATTTTTGCCACTCCGGCTGCAGCTCATATTGGGGAATCCACGGAGGGCCACCATTAATTTGGTTGGATTGAGCCATTCCGAAATAAAAAGAATATAGTAACCGCGAAATACTTCTTTCGAGAATCATTCATTGGATCGCTGTGATGGAAAAGAACCGTTTCTGTGGTATCATGCCATAACGGTACGAGATCCGTGTCGTCTCCCCCTCCCCTCCGAATAGCGATGAGAAAGACGGGCGAGGGGGAGGGGTTAATAACTAGAACTCCCGTATGGCTTCCAAATTGAATTTGAGCCATTTAAAGTTTTGAATAGGGAATAGATATTGATTTTCACTGCCAAGCTCAGATTATCGAAATAGAATACACAAGATATTTGAAAAGCGATTTACGTCGTTTTTGCGTTTCCCATTTGAACCGGTTTAGATGCCAGTTGGACCTATGTCATAGTATATCAAATGAAGTAATTAGATATTACTTGCATTGAAACTGGAATAGACATGTTTCGGTAGGTAATAATTAGTATTACCAAATACTCAAAATTTTTCGATCCAATTTTATTAAATTAGCCAGAAGGTAGCACCGATCGACGTAGGAAGTAGATGCGTCCTTCTCGTACTTCATTATTTTTCTGGATTCAGCATTAGGTATACGGGTATTACGTTACACCACATTACTAGTTTCGATCAGATTCATGTAGGATTGATTTCCCGATTAGCGTTCACTGGAAAGTCTTCGTTGCGCTGAGTCTAGTTAGTGCCCAGCGAAACAATATTGATTAACGTAAATAAATTAAGAGGAGACTAATACGAACCCATCGATTTCTGCTGCTTCTGTCACCGCCGCTGGGTTAGCTGTAGGCCTCGCCTCAATTGGACCGGGTGTCGGCCAGGGGACTGCTGCAGGTCAGGCAGTCGAGGGTATCGCGAGACAGCCAGAAGCAGAAGGCAAGATACGAGGTACTTCATTGTTGAGTTTAGCTTTCATGGAAGCTTTGACAATTCATGGATCAGTTGTAGCTCTAGCTCCGTTATTTGCCAATCCGTTTGTTTAACCTGTTTGTAACGGGAAATAGCCTGGTGCACCCCCTCCCCTCCCCAAACTGTTTCCGAATCGGCGGCGAACCGGGAGCGGGGGGCCTGGTAGGAAGTTGTTGTTCCGTCTACCCAACCGAGTACCTGCCGCGTTTATTTGTAACTCCCCCTTTCTCTACCAACTAGAAAGTTTTGACGAATCGGCTAAACCAATATAAGTTGCCAAAATTAATGACTCGGAAAATATTGTCCCCATCCCGATTTTCCTTTGATTTTCCAGAGTTTGGAATTTGTCACCTCCCCTCAGGCCGGATCAGAAGTTGTTTAAATCTTGCAAAACCTTCTAGGAGGGAAAGGATTACGAGAAGTGTAAGTGAGATCGTTGCTCCCTCAAGTGATTGGACTCTCGCCGCAAGTATTGGCTTAAATACCAATATTTTGGAGATAAACTTAATCAACTTAATTTTAGTACTAGGTATATTGTTTTACTATGGAAGGGGGGTGTGTGCGAGTCGCATATCCGAGTGGGATAACTGTTTTTTCCAGTTGCACCCAAAAATGCAAAACCCCGACGAATTCCCTGTGAATAAATGTTACGCAAGAACCGGAGCATTCCGTGTAATCGATGAAACTTTCACTTCCATCGACCGATTCTCGGGACTGTCGTCAATATGGTTAAAGCCAAATCGCTTAAAGTCTTGGCAAAATTAGGGTTTTCTTTCCCCTACCGCGTAAGCCAAATCGCGACTGGAAACGCATCATTCGATACATGACGCTCATATCAGGAATACTTCGACTTGCACCACCTCTCGAGATAGATACCTATATAGGTAGATATATAGATAGATAGATATCGAAGTTGATTTAGCTCAATCTTCTTCAATTTGCTGAATAGACAACCTATACAAGATGAATACTACTCGGAAAAAGCGGTTCTCAGATAATTAGTAATTATCTGGGAGAGCCCTCAACTTTTTTTTTCCTTTTCAAATATTGATTATTGCATTCAAGCCTATTCGAGATGAATCTTATGATGGATAAAAAGGAGGCGAGCCCGCGTGTGAAAACGTTATCTGTTGGATTCTACCGATTTACCGGTAGAAGCAAAACGGGCAGGAAAGCCGAATGGATCGAAAGATCCATGTTCGGTTTGGGAAGAGATTATTAGTCTCTGAGAATCGGAGATCTGTAATCCACTTTCATTGATCAATTTCTTAGAGAATCGTGAAAGAACAATTTTGAATACAATTCGGGATGCGGAGGAGCGTCACAAAGAAGCTACCAAAAAACTGCAGAAGGCCCGTATTCGCCTGCAGCAAGCAAAAGTTAAAGCAGATGAGATCCGAATCAATGGACTTACGCAGATGGACAGGGAACAGCGGGATCTCGTTGATGCAGCCGACGAAGATTTAAAAGGATTGGAAGATAGTAAAAATTATGCAATTCGTTTCGAGAAGCAACGCGCTATCGAGCAGGTTCGACAGCAAGTTTCTCGACTAGCGTCCGAGAGAGCTCTAGAAAGTCTAAGTAGTCGTCTTGATAATCAACTGCATCTGCGAATGATTGATTATCACATCGGCTTGTTCAGATCCATGAGAGACAAATCCAATTAGTTCCAATTTCACTACCACCTCATTATAAAACGGGTTTTATTTTTACTCCTCCCTCTTCCAGTAATATTTTTTTGGCACACATGGTTATAAACATTCGACCCGACGAAATTAGCAGCATTATTCGCAAGCAAATTGAAGGGTATGTCCCGGAAATAGAAGTTGTTAACATTGGTACCGTACTTTAAGTCGGAGATGGGATTGCCCGTATCCATGGACTCAACAAAGTAATGGCTGGCGAATCGGTGGAATCTGAGGATGGTACAGTAGGGATCGCCCCGAATCTGGAATCTGATAATGTTGGGGCCGTACCGACGGGCGATGGTTTGACCATACAAGAGGGAAGTTCTGTAAGAGCGACGGGAAAGATTGCCCAAATACCAGTCAGTGACTCGTTTTTGGGTCGTGTTGCAAATGCTTTGGCCCAACCTATCGATGGGAAAGGTCAAATCCCAGCTTCTGAGTTTAGATCGATCGAATCCCCCGCTCCAGGGATTATTTCGAGACGCTCCGCATATGAACCTTTGCAGACAGGTCTTACTGCTATTGACTCTACGATTCCTATAGGTCGCGGTCAACGAGAGTTAATTATTGGCGATAGACAGACTGGTAAAACAGCAGTAGCTACAGATACAATTTCAAATCAGAAAGGTCAAAATGTTATATGTGTCTACGTAGCCATTGGTCAAAAAGCTTCTTCTGTGGCTCAGGTAGTGGATACCTTTCAAGATCGCGGAGCCATGGAATATACGATCGTGGTGTCGGAGACCGCGAATTCTCCAGCCACTCTGCAATATCTTGCTCCTTATACGGGAGCAGCTTTAGCCGAATACTTCATGTATCGCAAGCAGCATACCCCGATTATTTACGACGATCTTTCTAAACAAGCCCAAGCTTACCGACAAATGTCTTTGCCATTAAGGAGACCACCTGGGCGGGAAGCATATCCGGGAGATGTTTTTCATCCACACTCTCGTCTCTTGGAGAGAGCAGCTAAGTTAAGTCTCCAATTAGGGGAAGGTAGCATGACGGCTTCACCTATTGTCGAGACGCAAGCGGGGGATGTCTCAGCTTACATCCCTACCAATGTTATTTCCATCACCGATGGCTAAATCTTCTTATCAGCAGATCTATTTAACGCTGGGATTCGACCAGCAATAAATGTGGGGATTTCTGTATCCAGAGTGGGCTCCGCAGCTCAAATAAAAGCTATGAAACAGGTGGCTGGCAAATTGAAATCGGAATTAGCACAATTCGCAGAACTGGAGGCTTTCGCACAATTCGCTTCCGATCTTGATAAGACTACTCAGAATCAGCTAGCTAGGGGCCAGCGATTGCGTGAGCTGCTTAAACAGTCTCAGTCAGCCCCATTATCAGTAGGGGAACAGGTGGCCACCACTTACACCGGAGTCAACGGATATTTGGATGTACCAGAAGTTGAACAAGTCAAACGATTCTTGGTTCAGCTACGCGAGTACGTAACAACCAATAAACCTCAATTTGGTGAAATTATTCGTTCCACGAAAGTGTCTACAGAACAAGCGGAAACACTTTTGAAGGAAGCAATTAAGGAGTCGACAGAAATTTTTCTGTTGCAGGAGAAATGAGCGATAGGATTGCAGATTGCAACCGGGGAATGACTCCCAAGCATTACCCGACCACTTCCATTTCATCTACGCCGACATAGTCAACTCAAACACGGAATTACGCCCAATAGGATTTGAACCTATACCTAAGGTTTAGAAGACCTCTGTCCTATCCATTAGACGATGGACGTCTCTTCTTCTCCCTTTTCGGTTGGTGAGAAATATGCCGACGGATTAGCTCCCAAATCGTGAACAAACGATAACTTCAGTTTGTTCACGACGCAATCCATGGGTGAGGGGGTTGATTTGACTAGGGCTTCGGGATTCTTAGCATCACCAGCGGGTAGCGGGAATCGAACCCGCATCAGTAGCTTGGAAGGCTAAAGGTTATAGTCGACGGCAACGGGTAGTTATGACGTCGCTAATCCAGAACCGAACATGGTAGTTTCCGCCCATTCGGCTCCTTTATGGAAAAGAGGGATAAGTAGTACGAAACTGGGGTAGAAGTCGTCTACATATATCAACCTAGTGAAACGAAACAATCGGAAAACAAGTCGGTCGTCTCTTTTGTCTCGAGGGAGCACATATTAAAACTACTTTTGCGAGGATCGAGGCTTTCTCTTCTCCATGCTGGAGTAGTTGATTGGGGGCTTCTCTTTCCCCTCTTTTTTCACCATCGTTCAAAGAGGAGGGAACCGCCCCGCCTCGAATAAGTGGTATCCATAAAATCTATGTCAGTCTTGCTTACGTCTTGGTCGTACAGCATGGATATACTTCCTAGATGATCCCTTGAAAAAAAAAATTAGTTTTACCAATTGCTTTTTTTTTTTTCATTTACTTCGTTCTTTATTTTTACTCTCAAAAATCCTTAGGAAAATATTTTTCACCGAGTCTCGGAAGCAATTGTTATCGCTTAATCGGAGAAATGCATGACAATCCTGATAAACCAAGATCAATCCATTTACAACTTCCAAGCTTGAATTTTCTTCCAAGGTTCAGTGACGATGAAACAAATATTTTAGATGTCTACCCATAGATTCTTACTTCTTCATATTCCTCTTACATTACGAAATTATCCCAAGTTTCTTGCATACCAAAATAATCCTGCTTCGTCACTAACCGGTGCGACTTCCGAAGCACAGGAGTAACAGAAATGGCGCATTCTTTTCCCATACCACCAACTGGTAAGGAAAAATAGATGTACTTCCGTGAAAATAAAGCTTTTTGATTTAGTTGAGATTCAATTTGAAAGATCCCTTAACTATTAAAATCAATATGAAACGAGTCACACTTTTACCACTAAACTATACCCGCGACGGTACAATTCTATTATACGAGCTGTACGTACATTGGTGAGGCGTTATAAACGTACTTACATTTGGTTATAGGAGGAGCTCCCCCCCCCTACCCCACCCATTCCTTGCTTTCGTATATATGTATATATCTATATAGGAAATAGGTATTTATTTAATGGTTGCGCTGCCCACGTCACAGATTACCCCTCCGAGCTGCCAGTAGTGCAATTACTAAGGGTCCTGATGCAACTACCAATGCTAAAATAGCAAGTTGCGCAATTATTTCCAGATTCATTGTCCTTCCTCCTATCGTTTTTCAGAAATCTATCTCGATATCAATAAATTTTATAAAACATTAAACAAATATATTTATCTAATTTTATCTTCTCACCTATATGAAAAGATGGGGAGATGGGAGAAACCGATGGCATCAAATTCATAAAGTGAAATTACTTCACTCCGCTTCTATAACAAGCATCTCAATTGTGAAATTCGCCATTGCACCGTATTGGCAATCAATTTGGTTTAGTTAGCGGAAGCGAATTTGCCAATTTTGTCTAGGCTAAGAAGTATCAAATCCATTTTGGGCGAAATTTCTGGTCCGTACAATAGATTTGGTTACGAATTTATTTTTCCTATATCACGTCGCAGAAAGGGGGGGGGGAGCCGGCAAGAAACAGAGGAAGGGAATTTCTACCCAAGAGTAATCCGGAATTTGACTTCATCAAATCAAGTAATACGCACACGGGCAAGGCCACCCCTTCCGCGAACTGTACTGTGGATCTAGATTGTAGGTATAGACTTACAATCCAACTTCGTGTTATAATTTTGAGAAAAGACAACCCCAGTTGCTCGGAGAGATGGCCGAGGGGTCTAAAGCGTCGGATTGCTAATCCGTTGTACAAATCATACGTACCGAGGGTTCGAATCCCTCTCTCTCCCCTGTTAGTAAAGGGGTTAAACCGATGGATTGAGAAACTTATCTCAACAAGGTAACTAAGACATCGACTCTCACCTAATCCCTACGGCCGGGGTTCCGTCCGGGATCGTTTGACAGAAATCCAAAAACGAAGAGAGAGACGAAGAAGATCACTACTGCATAGACAAATAGTTTGAGGGTAAGCATGATAACATCTCCATGTTTTCTAGAACTAGGGGTGAAATGAGACGGAGCAACCTTGTTTCGTTCCAAACATCTATCTATCTCTATCATTTATATTTGCTTGGACGTACGGATATGACTCCCTCCCCCAACTTAATTTGGGGAAAGAACCCGGCTTTTGCGAGACGTCACTCCACCAAATGAATTGTATTCATCCCATTCAGTATTCTGTTTTCTCCTTATTACTTCAATAGGTGGAGGGAGAAATTGCACAAATATTCAATTTACTAAAAAATTTATTTCTGTCAATCTCGAGTAAGCCACGGGCATCCAATCCCACTTCTCGATATGGAAGTGAATGCGTCGGTACCGACATATCTAACGGTGGATGCCATATAAGGTTTGCAATTTATCAAAATTAGTTTTTCGCTTGAATTGCAGCGACCCCCCCCCACCTCACTTCCTCCCCCTCCCCAACCTCAACTGCTTGGCAACTTCTCTCTTCCACGTCGCCCCATGAGGGGCGGGGCATTCTGGAATTGAGCAACCCCCTAGTACTTATTACCGAAAACTAACTGCGGCTTGCCAAACGAAGGCCAGGAGGAGGAAGAACACCGGTATTACCGGCATTACATCCACAACTGGATCGAAGATTGCATAAGCTTCGGGTAATTTGGCAAAAGAGGCATCGTTTAAGTGAATAGAATTTTCCAGATAGATGTCATACGAAGCTATCATCTTTATTCTCCAGTAATGTAGCAAGTAACTTCCCTCCGACAAGGTTACACATCACCTCTCAATTGGTTGACCCGTCAGGCATATATTATCATATGTTCCCCCATTCAAATAATTTGGGTTCACCGAATCGAAACCTTACCGAACCGAAATGATATCCGATTGGGTTTTTACTTAGGTATTCTTCCCTAGTTAGCTCTCCGAAGTACTAGTAGTTCTAAACTACTCCAATGTCTTCTCACTACTGCTCTCCCCTAACCGGGCAAATAACTAAGAAAACCGGTTGACAGGAAACCCGAAGTGTGAGATAGTCATCATACCGATCATTTGTGGGGCGTGGCCAAGCGGTAAGGCAGCGGGTTTTGGTCCCGTCACTCGGAGGTTCGAATCCTTCCGTCCCAGATTTTCTTCCTAAAAAAAAAAATCTCTCGCATTCTCATATATTGGAAATTAAAGAAGTCGTAAATCTTACCTATTTATAGCTTCGATTCTCTATCTACTCCCCCCCCTCGATATACTCGATATAATAGTTCTTCTCGATGGATCTTCCAGTTTATATTATGATGATAAGCCGCATATAGCAATAGATCCCCTTGGGATGCGAAGTAACAAAATGATACCAAAATCAAATTATGAAATTAGCTTATTGGATGTATGCTGGACCCGCCCACATAGGTACTTCACGGGTAGCCAGTTCCTCCAGGAATGTACATGCTATAATGCATGCCCCTTTGGGAGATGACTATTTCAACGCAATGCGTTCCACGTCGGAGAGGGAAAGGGATTTTACCCCAGTAACTGCTAGTGTAGTGGACCGCCACGTATTAGCGCGTGGGTCTCAAGAAAAGGTTATAAATAACATAAGCCGAAAAGATGAGGAATAACACCCCGACTTAATCGTTCCAACACCTACGTGTACTTCTAGTATTTCACAAGAGGATCTACAAAATTTTGTGGATCGAGCTTCTTTGTCTTCCGAGTCTGATGTAATTCCCGCGGATGTTAATTATCACCGAGTCAATGAGCTTCAAGCGGCGGATAGAACCTTGGAACAAATAACTCGATTTCATTTGGATAGGGCTCGTAAACAAGGTACCTTGGATCGATCCTTGACAAACAGACCTTCAGCAAATATTATAGGAATTTTTACCCCAGGCTTCCATAATCAACATGACTGTCGCGAATTGAAACGTCTACCTGGAGAATCGGGAATTGCGGTCAATCAAGTAATCCCAGAGGGAGGGTCTCTCAAATATTTGAAGGATTTGCCAAGAGCTTGGTTTAATACAGTTCCTTACCGCGAAGTAGGTTTGATGACAGCAATTTTTTTGGAAAAAGAGTATGGAATGCCTTACATATCTATAACTCCCATGGGGATTTCAAACACAGCCGACTTCATTGCACAGATCGGGAAGCTTGCAAATGTGTGGGCTTCCGCACTGTCAGGAAAGAGACTTAACTACAAATCATATGTCGACAACCAAACTAAATTTGTTTCTCAAGCAGCTTGGTTTTCGAAGTCTATTGATTGTCAAAATCTGGCTGGAAAAGAAGCAGCAATATTTGGCGATGCAACTCATGCAGCCTCAATTACTAAAATACTCGTTAAAGAAATGGGAATTCGTGTCACTTGCTCGGGCACGTATTGCAAGCATGATGCGGAACGGTTTAATGAGCAAGTTCGGGGTTTATGTGATGAAATAATAGTTACGGAAGACCATACCGAGGTTGGAGATACGACAGCCCGTATTGAACCCTCCGCCATATTTGGAACTCAAATGGAGCGTCATATTGGCAAACGTATTGATACTCCGTGCGGGGTCATTTCTTCACCAGTTCATATCCAGAATTTCCCTCTGGGGTATCGACCATTTTTGGGTTACGAAGGAACCAATCAAATAGCCGATCCAATCTATAATTCGTTTAATCTGGGTATGGAAGATCATTCACTGGATGTTTTCGGGGGGCATGACACCAAAGAGGTAAGCACCAAGTCCCTATCAACAGATAGGATAAATATCAATTGGACTCCCGAAGCTGAGTCGGAACCAAATAGAATTCCCGGTTTCGTAAGGGGGAGGACCAAGAAAAACACCGAAGTCTCCGCGAAACAAAACAACATTCCAGAAATTACAGTTGATGTAATGTATGCGGCTAAAGAAAAATCAAGCTCCTAATTTGATAAGCTGCACAGGTAATCATTCGACATAAGTTTTAGTCCATTTAACTTAATTTCGGGAATGCGTCAGAAAGTTCGTGTTGGAAATATCAATCGAAGGTTTTGGAGCGGTAAGTATTTAGCAAAAAAATAATTCTCGGTTTTTAGATATTACGGTAAAACCCCGCTTGAAGCGACATGGTAAAAAGCAACGTGTGACTCGAACATCGAGATCGTCTCCGCGGAGTCTAGTATCCGCCGGTTCTACCCAAAGGGTGGGACGTTCCTGCTTCGACATTTGTTAAAACCCATTACCCGATGAAACTTGAAGAATATCTATCTATTTGAATCCATTTCTATTTCTGGGGAGAAGTTCCATCTATGGTTATTTTCACGAAATAGCGCGGTGAAGCCTCATTAGTCCACTGCCTCGTCTTACCGGGGACTGAAAACTTAATTTTGGTGGGGTTGGTTTAGTATTACCGAGCTCAGACGACCCAACCGCCTTACCTCGATTGAGTCTTATTTTGTCTACAACCAGATGTAGAAAAAAAATTACTCGACAAACTTCCTTCAGGGGTTGGTGAGGATGGGTTCTGCTGCTGCCGATTCTCAGTTTGGAAAACCCTCGGGGTTAGGCCTAAGGATTGTCAGAACCGATCTGCGAACGAGGAGATTTTCGATATCCAGTTAAACTTATTAGTAGGTAAATGAAAAGAGGGAAGGCGGGGGGGGGGGGGTAAGCTTGTTTTCCCATTTACCTTATAGTAACATTTTTCGCAGAGGGATAATTCGTGAGGAGATAACTCAATAAATGGGAGAATGTTCGTGTCATACACATATGAGTTAGAAGTATCCTTCTACAATTCGATGGAACAGTTATCCATCCGATCGAAGTTGTGCTCCAAGCTGTACGAATTCAACGTTTCATATACGGCTTCGCGGGGGGGGGGGGTTCATCCCGTATGCACCCACCTACCCTGATAGGTTACTTACCGAATAATTGCAATTGACACCCAATCTCGGCGAGAAGGGGAAGCTATTAAAGAGGTTGGTTTTTACAACCCCCGCAAAGAGCAAACCCAATTGGATCTTTTTGCTATTATTGCTCTTCTTAAAGAAGGGGCGCAATCAACAGAAACTGTTCGTGATATTTCGAAACGGGCGAAGGTGCCTGAACAAGTCGGAATCAAACTCCAATCAAAAATCAAATTTTAGGAGAATCTAATGGGCCCAGCTTACAGCTCTTTCCAGGTGCTTTTGTATTACCCTTCCCTTCTACTTATACTCTACATCTACGCCGTATTTGGCATTCCCTTAAGAAGTAGAATATTTCGGAGAGACTACTGGTTTTCCATCAAAACCTCCTTCGAAATAAGCGATATCGGACATATCTTTATGGGTGCAATGAAAAATTGGAGGAGGAAGGGGAGACGCAGGTAGCTTAAGCCAGTGACATGATTACTACCGGGACAAACTTCCTTCTCCAATTCGATGTTGGGTTAGGGGTTGACCATCGATTTCACATCAGAGGTTTTTTCTAACCTCCCACGATCTTTCTCAAAAGATGGTTGCAGCTCGGTACTTCGTCGAGGATCAAGTCAGGAAATATTTTACTTGAATAGATGCTTCCTCGACAAAACCCGAATTAGTAAGTATTTACTAATTCGGGTTTCACGTTGTCCGGTGAAACAGATGATTCATCTCTCCCGACTACAGTGGCTAAACAATTGTAGCTTTCTCTTCCATTTCACTCATACAATGAAAATATAACTATTAATACATCGAATCTTTTGGATAAAATTCGTTATGAAAAGTAATGCTTGGGAGTTACTGCGATGAAGATAACTTCTGGATCCTTTCCTAAATTGGATGCATCACAGAAAATCGAAGGGCTTAGCGCTAGTCAAGACTGTTTCCTATATCTAATTCTCCTCCCATCCAGAGATAATTTCTATTCAGTCGCTTGTAAGCGTTGCTTAGATAGACAAGGCATCGGTCTAGTATTCGGGGCGTGTAGTGCAGCAGCAACAAAGCGTTCAACTGATAGTGTGCGTTACCAAGATTATTCGGAGATTTTCCATTCAGAATTTGTTTGAAAATGAAGCAGTCGACTTGACATAGATTTATATCTACATGTACTTCTACAAACGATATGTCTAATTTTGGGGATACCTCTTTTGTGTTGGTTAGCTGCTGAAACAAATAACAACTCAAAAATTTCACAGTCTATTCATTCAATATTTTTATTTTTGGAAGATAGATTACCAAAATCTAGCCACGTTTTAGAGATAGAGATGTCACAGAATCTTCATCTGGAAACTCCGGTTCGCTTGTTTCGTCGACGAATTAGGGATGTGACATTTCTACACCTACTAAGGATAGTTTTTTACACGTACAAAACTTTGTGTGGAAAATCTACTCAGTCTCGGTCTTGGAAACGAAAAGGACAGAGAAGTATTGATACGCTACTCCGAAATTTCTACACTTACGAAATTGATTCGACATTGCTAGTTTTACGGACACGAATGCATGAGTCAAACCCAAGATATTCTGTATCTCCCGATCGAAATAACGTGACTAGGAAGAAAATACGTGTTTCTGAGTATAATTTTCGGTCAGACGCAATAAGCATCGACTGCTGTCTCACTCGAAGTTTGTGTATTCACTTTGGGAGATGTAAAAACAAATCTCTCATAGCTTTTCATGGAACTCAATATTTTGCAAAGAAATGGATTTATTATCTTTCGATATTTCTTAGATCTCACTTTCACTATCCAATTGAATTTATCCAAATACGTATCAATTTGTTACCCGCCAGCTGTGTTTTATTTCTGGGTTACATCTCAGCTATTCATCCAGTCTCGAAAAAAGTCCAGGTTGAAACCACAGTGGATTTTTGCAGCAGTATTTCAGGTGGGGAGATAATTCACCCCAGGATTCCAATTTCGCTATTAGTTAAACTCTTGGAAAAAGAGAAGTTCCGCGATGGTACTGGACATCCAGTTAGTAAATCAGCCCGGACTGTATTAACAGATGATGAGATTTTGGATAGGTTTGTAAAAATTTGGAATACTTTCTCTTCGTACCACAGTGCTTCAATAAATCGAGATGGATTGCGTAGATCGAGATATATATCACGACTTTCATGCGATAGTACGTTGGCGGGTAAACATAAAAGCACAATACGTCTTCCACGACGCGGATTTGACCTGGAACTGCCAAAGATGGTCCCTACGTCTAACAAGCTCAACTCCTCCAAAGCAAATCAAAGAGTTTGGCATCTAAGCCTAATTCAATCTGTTTCGTCAACATTTGTTGCATCAAAAATACAAGTCTAACAAATTAAATCTGCTTGAAGTTTGTTTTCTCCCCCTTCAATAAAAATTGCTATCGAATTGACTTGATGAGTAAAAAAAATAGGAATATCCTGCCATTACGATTTATACAGCCATATAGATACGAAAGTACTTCACTTGACAATTTCGTTTTGAAATCGGTGTGGCAGAAAGTTACCCACTCTCAAATATTATCCTGATTCCTATTACGAATTACACTAATTTTCCTCCCCCGGATTTCTTTTTTCTACTGGGTAATCTGCCAATTTTGCCAGAACGTATTTTGATTATCAGTTTAATTACAGTTATTGTGATCGATTTATCAAACAGGGGGAGAAATACAATTTCGCTTCACAGAATTTCACCAACATCTATGTTAATTAGCGTGGTTGCTTTGTTATGCCAATGGGGGATCCACTCCGTTCCCATCGCTTTCGAAAATTATCGGATCAGTAATTTCAGCTATACATTTAGATTTTTTCTGTTGATTTGTTCGCTATTATCTGTTCTGTTGCCAGTCGATTACATACGATGCTCAAAGACGGTTCTGGCGGAATTTTCGTTTTTCATATCAACTGCAGGTTTGGGTGGAATGGTTCTATGTTGGGCAAATGATTTAGTCACCCTTTACGTGGCGTTGGAATTCTCAAGCCTATCTTCTTGCTTCTCGTCTGGACATACCAAAAAGGATATAAGATCGAATGAAGCAACTACGAAATTTTTACTGATGGGTGGAGCAAGCTCGTCTTTTCCGCTATATGGTTTTTCTTCGTTGTATGGAATTTCCGGCGGGCAGCTTCAGCTCGACAAGACAGCCGGTGAACTCCCGTCAAGTCAGTATTTCATTGTAATTTGTACCTCCATTGCGTTTACCACAGCCGGGACGGCGTCCAAACCCTCTCTTGTCCCGTTCCATCAATGGACTCCTGATGTATACGAAGGAGTGTGATTCGCCCGAAAAACAATTTAGTCACTGCAAGTGATTCAGCGACATCATAATTGTTTCTCGTATTGCCCCGCGAGCGCCCGGGAACACAGAAATTTCCCCGCATTAGTAGTTGCATCAACAAATTGCTCTTGCCGTACCGAAATTTTCGAAAATTATTTGACCAATAGCGTACGAGTGAAACAGAGGCAAGTCGCGGGATTTAGTAGATCCCTTCTTTTTTTCATATCTATTCATCTACATCTTCTTATTTCTACTTCTATACAAATTTCCTACGAATTTCTTTTCTATTATGGGTAGATTCCAACGAAATCGGCAGTTCATACAGATTTAGCTAGGAATTCAGTTCATTTGTATATACTTCTCTTTATTTTCGTTTCCACCTGTTGATGGAGAATTGATGGGCTCGATCCTTCGGAAGCTATTGATAAACCCCCTCAACTTGAAAAATCACCCCAAAATGGAGTTAATGTGGCAAAGCTGTACGTC